CTTGCCGTTGCCAAAAAATTGGGCAGGTTAAACATTTCATAGCGGTGATGATGGGATTGTCCACTCTATGACATATAACCGTCACATAAAGTAATATAAAACAAAAATAGCCCCGCTATGGAATGGAACAAAGCAGGCCGGACGAAGGACACCCGTTCAGAATCTATTATTGGTTAGGCTCGGAGCTTAGTCAAATATCTAAGGAATAAATCCTATGAATCATCATATATAGCAATATAGCGCGCTCTTGCCATATCCGCTATTCGAACAATAAAGAAAAAGCCATTAAAACAAGCAACATTATTAGGTTGAGTAGGGAGATTTAGTGATTATAAGGGAGGGTGCGCAGCGCCGCCTTTCTGTGCGGTATTGTGAAATATGCGCCAGAGTTAAAGCCCTGTTATTTATTGGCGAAAGTTTAAAGCTTGCCTGGATGGTGGCCGGCGCCTTCGGCCCTTTGTCGGGCCTCCTTTCTTGTTTGTTATGAAAAGGGCAGGTAATTATGAGAAGGGCAGGGCCGAAGGCGCTGTTTCGGCTTCTTTTAAAGCCCTAAAGAAAGTTATAAAATGTCATAACAATTCTGGACGTGACACCTTATTAGCCATGGACAGAAGAAAAACACCCACTAAGTAAGTTTTAATTCTATAAGAAGCTTTTGAGGGATAGAAGAAAATAGCAGGGACATATATCCATAGTATTTGGTAATAAAGGGCTTCCATATAAGGATACAAAGTGACTGAGAGCGAGGTGAAGGTTAAATAGCTCAGGCCGCGCAAGTAGTTTCAACCCTGGCGGATAATTAAAAGATTCAACCTACTTCTTATACCTGTTGAGGCTGAAGGGCGCAGCAGGGCTTTAACGCAGGCTTCAATTTCATCATCAGGAAACGCATAAATGCTCCTATCGCAGAAATGAGCTGAAATATGGGGCCGGGGCCGAGCCTTGTGTCTTTTAGCCAAAGGTTCGGAAGAGCAAGAAGGGCCAATTAGTATGGCTGAAGATAGTAGGTTTGAATAAAAAATATTTCTCTGTTACACGGTACGCATCACCTGTAGGTCTAGGGATTCACTGAGCTTCCTCTTGGGTAGCTATTTGAGCCGATGTCTTGTCATACAATTTTTCAAACTCCTAGTCTTATGAATTCAAGACGAATATATTCCCGAAGTGATCCTTTTGTCAAAGCTGCCAGTACGGAAGGCAGTTGCTTAGAATAAAGCCTTAACAAAATTGTCGTGTAGCACGACGCAAGGTTGACCTCACCTCCACTATTTGTGTTACGCGGTTTATTATTCAGAAAACATAAAGCATATTAACAAACATAGCATTTGTTCGATGTGAAAAAAAACCCGGCATCACTTACTTGAATCTAAGGTATGTTAAGAAATAAGAAAAAAAGGAACTAGAAAAAAAATAATAATAATGATCCTATGCTAATAAAACAAATTGTTATACGGAAAAAAGCCCAAGAGATTGAAAAAAAATCTCCATATATTCTTTTATTCCATTGTAGTGGCTTGACAAGTCGGCAATGGCGACAACTCAAAAATATATTGTGTGCCTTTCGAGGTAGAACTTTATTTCAACCAAATTACAAAGGAAAACTACCACATAAAAACAAGCAAGGTGGTTTTATTGAGCAGCTCGCTTCTAGTGCAGGTCCCACTTGTATCTTGTACTTAATCGAAGAAGCACCAAATAATACATGGTCACAATTGTTACCTTCAGCCTTCTACAACCAAAATCTAGTTTTATTATACGGACAACTTCAATCTACTTCGGTCAATCATATGGATATAAAAAAAGCTGCTAATTTAGAAACAACATCAGTATTTCAACAACTTTTTGAGCTCATTTTTTACCCATATACTTCTCTATGTTCTTGTTCGGACCAGCTAATACGAGCAGAGTGATCCATCAGCCATTTTTGCTGATGATATCCAAGTGTGGGCGCAATGTCTAACGTCCCTTTTATGCTCAATCCACTATACAAGAAGAAAGGGAAGGATCCAATGGGGTGACGTCACCACCAGAGGCTAACTACCCAGTAACGCCCCACTTTGCCAATCAAGGCCGCAGGCTTGATTGACAGAGCTGGGGCACGTAGTTTATAGCGAAACTTTTTTTTTAAAATATTTTTTGCTGCGAAAAGCAGCGCCCTCAAAGATTGTAAAGATTTAAGCTAATGGATGATCTGTTTTTTTGGCGAATAACGGGATTCGAACCCGTGTTTTCAAATTCACAATCTGACACTTTCACCTATTAAGTTATACTCGCCCTTCTTTTCAATTTAGACATTAAGATACTCGCTATCGGATTCGAACCGATAACCCATAGGAACAGATTTTGAGACTGTCGTGTTTACCATTTTCACCAAGCGAGTATGCTCACTATCGGACTTGAACCGATAACCCATAGGAACAGATTTTAAGTCTGTCGTGTTTACCATTTTCACCAAGTGAGCTTAGGAAAGCGAAGCGCAGAGTGGAAACACAATCTTTCTGTGTCGTTTTCTTTTCACCATTTCATTTTATAGACACCCCCGGCTTATTCCGGCTCGGCCGGACCTGCGGCATTTTTTCAAATATTTGAAAAAATCTATATTTTGCTGCGCCCTCTGTCTTGAGGTGTGTAGAGACCCCTTCTTTATTGATTTATACTAGTCTATCTTAAATCTGAGATAGTGCCGAAAAAATGACTCAATTTAATCTAACCATAGTCACAAAAACCTTGGCAATGGCAATGACTTTTGTATGACAGGCAGAATACTCCAATAAAAAAGTAAGCCTCTATTGACTTTATTCAGAACTAAAAGAAGAGAATGCTTCTTTTCGTTGAGGGCTAGAAAAAAGCAATAAAGTGCAAAGGTTGGAATAAAAAATTTTTGAGCTTTGTTCTACGTAGTTTTGCCATCTATTTAATATAATATAGTAAGAGATAATAAGTTGGCGAAGAAGTAAAAAAAAATATATATATTTTTTTTTTTAATTCTATGGTTCCGCAATTATGCTTGAAGCTAAGGGCCCCAGCCCCCCCTATTTCCCGCCGTCCTCGTAAAGCAAATAAAGGCTTCGTTTAGCCAGGGGTTATTCTTCTTCCCTGCCGAATTGCTTTGCGACCAAAGTGGAAGAGAAGAATAAATTTTTTTTTGTTCGCCTTATTCTTTTCTACTATCCAAACGGCTTTATGAGCTTTTGTCAAGCAAAATATTGATTGCATAAGCCATCAGCTTCCACAAGGACCGATAGAGTGATAACAGCGGCGTAGCCACGCCTGTTACGCCCGCTGTGTGAAAAAAAAGATTTTTTTTCCGTAGTTCTTGCATAATGAAGGCACTTACTAAAACAAAATTTTGATACTTGTTGCAGATGATAAGTGGATTACTAATAAAATGGAGTGATCTAAGATTACCTATCTTTCAATTATGTCGTTATGTAGTAATGGCATGCGGCTAACTCTATTGGATGCGCTAAAAGAAAACTCGCTTTGTTAGGCTGTGTCGTCAATTTATTAAAATTAAAAGAGCCTTCATCTAAGTCTTGGCTTGTGCGGCTGTCGCCCAAAATACAATCAATTATCTACTCAATCGATTGTATTTTGGTCACAATAAAAAAAAAATGATTTATGTATGTATTTATTAATTGTAACTTTACCTTTATTAGGTAGTTGTGTAGCAGGTACTTTTGGTCGTTTTCCTGGTTTACGAGGAACTGCTATAGTCACAACCACGTGTGTTTCATTATCTTTTATTTTATCTCTGATTGCTTTTTATGAAGTTGCACTGGGAGCTAGTGCTTGCTATATAAAAATTGCTCCATGGATTTTTTCCGAGATGTTTGATGCTTCTTGGGGCTTCTTTGGCGACCGTGAAGTCACTGGATGAATTGCTGGATAAATAGATTATCCGGACGCTGCAGTTGCTCTGCGGTGAGACGGACTCGACTCACTCTATGGGGTGAACTCCCTTAGAGCATCATAGCATGTCGGGAAAAGGGCATACTGGACGTAGCCAAAAATATCCTTGGCTGTGCCCTGACCGTGTCTTTGAGACACAGGTGAGGCCATAAGTCACGAACGTAAGGTGGAGGAGGTATCCCAAACTTGGCGCATCAGGCGAGGCCTTAGTAATAGAGGCTAGATAACACGGCGTTTCCCCCTGCATATGAGCAGCAAGAGGGCGCATATGCCCGAACAAATGGGGGGCCTGAGTCCAATAAGGACAGCACACCACTTCAAACGCACCTATGTCTCGACATCAATAGAGTATTCGGTGGAACCGGTGAACCACACATTTTTATAAATAAAGATGTGTGGGACAGAGGGCTCGTAGTACCCGCCTACTCGAAAGGGCGCAGCTTCGAATATTCAAAAATTTTTTTGCTGCGAGTTTTTTTGAGAAAACACTGAAATCGGCAAAAGGGAAGAGGCCTAAGTCGGCAGATGCCGTACGCTTGAGTGGCAAAGGTAAGCGGCACTGTACCTTCGAATGGGACTAGGCAATGAAAAAAAAATATGCAGCGAATAAAAAAAAATAGATTTTTTGCTGCAGCCTGCTCAAACATACAGTAGTTACCCCAAGCCTTAATCACAATCTCAAGTTGGTGAGCCGTGTGATGGGTAACCATCTCGCACGGTTCGGGGAGCACTTTATTATTTCACTCGGGTGAATGGCCGCCGCATTGCGGTACGCGAAAAATTTCCCGTTTGATTCTGCGATTTAAGGCCCCAGTAAAGTAAAACTTTTGACTCTGTGTTTGATAGTTTGACTGTAGTTATGTTAATTGTGGTTACATTTGTAAGTAGCTTAGTTCATCTTTATTCTATTTCATATATGTCCGAGGATCCGCATAGCCCTAGATTTATGTGCTATTTATCTATTTCTACTTTTTTTATGTTAATGTTAGTTACTGGAGATAACTTTATTCAATTATTTTTAGGATGGGAAGGAGTAGGTCTCGCTTCATATTTGTTAATTAATTTCTGGTTTACACGGCTTCAAGCCAATAAAGCAGCTATAAAAGCTATGCTTGTCAATCGAGTAGGTGATTTCGGATTAGCTCTCGGGATTATGGGTTGTTTCACTATCTTTCAAACAGTAGACTTTTCGACTATTTTTGCTCGTGCTAGTGCCTTTTCCGAACCCCATCATTATTTCATTTTCTGCAATATGAGATTTCATGCCATAACTGTTATTTGTATTTTACTTTTTATTGGCGCTGTTGGAAAATCTGCACAAATAGGATTGCATACTTGGTTACCTGATGCAATGGAGGGTTTTTGAAATATTCGAGGGCTCTTATGTGCCATTAGGTACATTTTAATAATCTCACTGTATGCTGGAATCGTCGACCGAATGAGAGTCCTTATTGGAATGGAAAAATCTCTCATTTTGACCAATCAGCAGGAAACCTATGAAGGAAGGCCAAATCCACCCAGCAAAGTAAAGGCTGAAGGAGCTCTATAGGATCCTCAGAGACTGTACGTGAGACCTCTTGTTCAAAATGGAATTTATCCCTGGAAAGATAAGCTGGCCAGATTTACCTAAGGTACGAAGCACTATTTTGTCGTTAAGGTCTAATCATTTTTTTCTAGATTATAGAATCTAGATGTGCAGATTTTATGGAATAGAAGGATCCGTATAGGGTTTGGGCATGTAAAGAAACCTTGTATCAAATCAAATACTTATCATTTTGATTATAAGCCTTATTTGAAAGAAGCGGAATAAAAGAGTATATATATTGTTTTTTTCCAGCGCAACCTGGTGTTACATCGTAACTTTCGGCCTGAGCTCAGCTTTATCGTTATCGTTACCAAAGCGCTGCGCGCTGGATCTACCAGGATTCAGTTCAAAAAAGCCCAAATATTTTTTTTTGCCTTGCAAAATATATATATATATTTTCGAAAAGCGTTAGAATGGGGCTGAGATGGCGTCTCATGTATAAAAGAGAAAAAACATCTTAGTTGTTAAGGGCGCAGCGGCCATCCGTAAGATTCTTGGGAGAGTCTCTATTTCATAAGTGGAAGATCCAGTCCCTACTCTTGCTAGGCTCATCAGCTTATTACTCAATGCTCTAAAATATTATTTTTTTGCCGTATGAAAGCGTAAGAGGTTATTAAAGAGTAGCCCACTCCAGTATCTGCTTTGATTCACGCAGCTACTATGGTAACAGCAGGCGTTTTTATGATAGCAAGGTGCTCTCCTTTATTCGAATATTCACCCATTGCTTTGATTGTTATTACTTTTGTAGGAGCTATGACGTCATTTTTCGCAGCAACCACTGGAATATTACAAAACGATTTAAAGAGGGTCATAGCCTATTCAACTTGTAGTCAATTAGGCTATATGATTTTTGCTTGCGGCATTTCAAACTATTCCGTTAGCGTATTCCATTTAATGAATCACGCTTTTTTCAAGGCATTACCTTTCTTGAGTGCAGGTTCAGTGATTCATGCCATGTCGGATGAGCAAGATATGCGTAAGATGGGAGGGCTTGCTTCCTTGTTACCTTTTACTTATGCTATGATGCTTATAGGAAGCTTATCTTTAATAGGTTTCCCTTTTTGTACTGGATTTTACTCTAAAGATGTTATTTTAGAGCTCGCTTATACTAAATATACGATTAGTGGTAACTTTGCTTTCTGGTTGGGAAGTGTCTCTGTCTTCTTTACTTCCTATTATTCTTTTCGTTCACTTTTTCTAACTTTTTTAGCATCAACAAATTCATTCAAACGAGACATCTTACGATGTCATGATGCGCCCATTCTTATGGCAATTCCTTTAATCCTTTTAGCTTTTGGAAGTATTTTTGTAGGATACGTGGCCAAAGTGTGACCTGTTAGCCCATAAGTCACTCCTGTGACGAAGTGGCTGTTGCTCACCCAACACGAAAAAAATATATTTTTTTCGTGTTGGGTGAACGATAATTGAGAATTGGATGCGGGCGAAATTCCCGTCAATGGCTGAGATGTTCAGTCGACTCTTCTTCCTTTGTAGGAGGTCTGGCCGCTTCTGAATCGTGAGTGAGCAAAAAAGGGAGGAGGAAAGAGGCCTTGGTGAACCATCATAAGTGAACAAGTGGAAGCTTTGCTGCCTGACAGTATCAAGTACTGACCACACTGAAGGACGGGCCCTATGGTGAGGGGGAATAATTAGGGGGTACTTGCAGTGCAAATTTTTGGTCTTGCACTGAACATCCAATGGACCATGGACTAAACGGCCACTGTCTGAAAGGACTATGTCCAAGGAACCACCCCGCAAAGTACATCTTGCGCCTATGGGCCGCTATAACTATCCAATAAACTCGAAACTGGAAGACTCTGGTAGGGCTCCCTTGTGGCGGGCTGCCAAGCTACAAGCCCTACGAGAGCAGGATTCTCTAAAGAGCCAAGGCCGCAGGGCGCAGCCAGTCAAAATATATTTATTTCCGCAGCATTTTTATTATGCTTACTTGGAGATTTAGGATTTCAGTAAAAACTGGAAAGGAGAATGAGTTATGAGTAGGTTCTACATAGATACCCAAACGATACCCTGGGAACAAATTCCTTGGCCCAAGGTCGAGGCAGTTGTTTTTAGACCCCAAACCAGGATTTACCAAGCTTCTCGCTTCAACGATATGGACAAGATGCGTGCTCTACAATCTAGACTTATACGAAATCTACACGCCAGACTTTTGGCCGTGAGACAAGTTACACAGGAGAACCCAGGGAAAAAGGACCCTGACATTTACAAGAGGATGGTAACCTCAGGGTCACAAAAAATAGAGATGGCACGAGGTCTTCAATTGGATGGGAAGGCTACGCCCATTCGTCGAATAAGAATATCAAAGCCCTGGAAAGAAAAAGAGCGCCCCAGAGAACTACAAGCAGAAAAAATATATAGATTTTGTTGCGCCTTTTCTGCGCTGCGCGCAAGAAAACGTAGAGTCAATCGAGCACGTTTTGCGCCCGGAAAATGTAAAGCAAAAAAAAATCTATATATTTTTTTTCGAACTAAACTTCGCGCCTTTTTATCTTCCTGGCCTATCCCTATTATCGAGGACAGAGCCAAGCAGGCTTTGGCCAAGATGGCCCTAGAAACTGAATGGGAAGCCCGCTTCGAACCCAATTCCTATGGATTCAGACCCGGACGAGGCTGCCAGGATGCCATCAAAGCTATATTCTTAGCTATTCGAGCCAAGCCCAAGTATGTTCTGAACGCGGACATTTCCAAATGTTTCGATCGCATCAACCACGAAGCCCTCTTAAATAAATTAAAAACTATGCCTAGTTCAGCCAAACAGGTCAAAGCCTGGCTTAAAGTCGACCTCATGACCGGATTAGGAAATAATCCTCAGTACGCGGAAACCAGGAATATGGGCACTTGTGGCGTCATCTCCCCACTGCTAGCCAATATTGCTCTCCATGGGATGGAGACAGCTTTAACAGAGTGGTCACTGAAAGCATATCCCAAAGAACCAACTGCGATACTGGTTAGATATACCAACGACTTCGTTATACTTCACCAATCCAGGGAGGTCATAGAACAAGCTCAGACATTCCTGAGGGAATGGTTAAGGTGCATGGGACTAGAATTGCACTCAGATAAGATCCAGATAGTCAACACCGGGTCCGGGTTCCAATTTATAGGGTTTTCAATTAATCATATCTGGAAATGGGGCAAAGTGAGAATTTTAATAACTCCGTCTCGTGAATCTCGCCAGAGATTTCTCGAAGATATTCGACGGGCCATTCAATTTTCAAAAGGAAAAGCAGCCTACCAACTTATTATAACTCTGGTACCCAAAATAGTGGGATGGGGCAACTACTTCAAATACTCTGAATGCAGTAATATATTTCGGAGATTAGACCATGACATCTTTCAAAAGATCCGAGCATGGGTATACCGACGGCACCCGACATGGGGTCGTGATAAAATCAAACAAAAGTACTTCCCCGAAAAGAGAAGCTGGCTCTTCCAAGGGAAAGTATACCAAGATAACTGGATTTTGTACGACTCTTGCACAACGGCCTTTGGGGTGAAGAAAGAATATTACCTGGTCAAACTGAGTTGGATAGCTAGCCACGAGCACATTAAAACAGAACAAAATAAGAGCCCAATAAAACTACGAGCCGCGTGAAGAGGGGGCGCAACAGCAAAAAAATCTATATTTCTTTCTTTGTCTTGACTTCTCTATTCTGCTGCACACCTTCAACGGAAATACTATCTACTGAAATCTAAGATTACAAATGCAGTAGCCAAACTCCTGAAAGGGCTCTTAAATAAATTGCCCAAAGATGTTAGAAAACCACGAGGAAATAAAAGTGGACCACATCAAAGTGAAATCCTTGCGTGTTCGTAGAACACAACCTTTAACTTCTGGACAAGCACTGCCATGTTGAAAACAAGCGAGAAGACGGAAAAATCCTGAAAGGAGCCGTATGAGGCGGAAGCCTCACGTACGGTTTTGAAGCCAAGCCGTTCCAGCAATGGAACGGCTTAGGGACCGATATGATGATTGGTTTAGGTACCAATTTTTGGGCTAATTCTCTTTTTATACTACCAAAAAATGAAATTCTTGCCGAATCTGAGTTTGCTACTCCAACAATTATCAAATTAATTCCTATTTTGTTTAGTACTTTAGGTGCTTTTATAGCGTATAATATAAATTTTGTAGCAAATCAATTCATTTTCGCTTCGAAAACTAGTACTTTGGGTAATCGATTATATTGCTTTTTAAATAAGCGCTGGTTTTTTGATAAAATTTTTAATGACTTTATAGTTAGATTCTTCTTGCGTTTCGGATATGAAGTCTCATTTAAGGTTTTAGACAAGGGTGCTATTGAGATCTTGGGGCCTTATGGGATTTCGTACACATTTCGAAAATTAGCCAAGCAGATAAGTAAACTTCAAAGTGGTTTTGTTTATCATTATGCTTTTGTGATGTTAATTGGCTTAACCATATTTATTACCATAATAGGTCCGTGGGATTTTATTTCTTTTTGGGTAGATAATCGATTGTATTTTATTTATATAGTGAGTTTTCTATTTATTCATTTTGAAAAAAACATTAGCACGAACTAAAAAGTCATACTTCCTCATATAATACCATGAAACTTTAAGGGATGCAATGATAAGCCAGTGCTACGCCCTTTTTTTAGCTTTGCTGGGAAGGAGGGCCGAGGCCCGAAGCCTAAAAAGCAAAAAAAATAAATTTTTTGCCCAATCGGCTTTTTCTTATCCCTTCGACCCTGACTGGGGCCGTCCGGTCATAATAGCAAGCCCTAAAGTAAAGCGTTGGGCAAAGCAGCGAAAGGCGAAGCATGCAATTACATAGTATGTGCGTACAAAAGCCCATCAAGTTATGCAATTTTTGCGGACTTTATGTACGATAAGTGCAGGGGTAATGATGATATACCCATAGGGCCGCTATGGCTGGAAAGCCAGGAAGAAATATGGACCTGCGTCCTCGGGATCTTTTGGAAAAAGAGTAAACATTTATGTTACAATTTTTAGCTCCATTTTATTCCAATCTCAGTGGTCTTATTCTGTGTCCTTTGTTAGGAAGCATTATTCTTTTTGTTATCCCTGATTTCAGAATACGACTGATACGAAGTATTGGTTTGTGCACTTCTCTGATTACTTTTTTGTATTCCCTTCTTTTTTGGATACAATTCGATAATTCCACAGCTAAATTTCAATTCGTGGAAACCATTCGATGGCTTCCTTATTCAAACATCAATTTTTATATAGGTATAGATGGTATCTCTTTATTTTTTGTGGTCCTGACCACATTTTTAATTCCTATTTGCATTCTAGTAGGTTGGTCCAGTATTAAAAGTTATAAAAAAGAGTATATGATAGCGTTTTTAATTCGTGAATCTTTCATGATTGCTGTGTTTTGCATGCTGGATCTTTTACTATTTTATGTCTTTTTCGAAAGCGTTTTAATCCCTATGTTGTGCGGAGCTGAGCATCTGATATTCGCGGCGCGAAGCGCCGCCTCTGCAGGAGCCTTATGCAGTAAACCCCTTCGGGCGGATCTAAGTTTAGTAGTCCCCGCGAAGCTTTCGGAGAAGGGTAGTCTTGTGTGTAAGCATAGCTTTTTGGTTGAACCCGTCGGATGACCTATTTGGGATTGGGGGGGTACTCTGAGTGAGTACCTTGCAGGACTTCACTCCGCCTACTCAAGTATTGTACAAACATGCAAGAAAGGGCGCTCCTAGGCAGAGGAGAATGGAGTTTTGCGGCGAGAAAACAGTTTTCGTCAAGTCTAGGGGATGCAGACACACTTGCGCGAATCACGGATGACGGCTACAAGGGTGGCGGGGAAGGGAACAGTACCCGACGCTCAGGGATGGACGTAAACTCGTCAGCTACCTATCGGGCTGACAAGGATAATCGTCCTGGTCTTGGAAGAAGGCCTCAGGTCAATTCCTTCGTCAGGAAGCGATTGGCGAGGCCGCAGAATGAGTTGCTGGAACAAACGAGGAGACCAAATAAAAACATATTTTTTTTTGCCCGAAAAACTACAAGCCAAAAAAAGGCGTAAAGCCCTTTCTGCAAAAAATATATATATTTTTTTTTTGCTTGGTCCTTCTTTCTGACTCATCAGCTATTTCGAGACGGAGCCGTATGATGCGAGAGTATCACGTACGGTTCTCTGAGAAGGGAGTAGGTACCTACAGGAGCCTTTTCTCGACCCACTTATCCCGGGAAGACAAAGCAGAGGGCCTATCCCTTACTCTCCTATTATCATAGGGGTATGGGGTTCTAGACAAAGAAAAATACAAGCAGCATATCAGTTTTTCTTATATACTTTACTCGGATCTGTCTTCATGCTCTTAGCCATTTTATTTATTTTCTTTCAAACAGGAACCACTGATTTACAAATATTATTAACCACAGAATTTAGTGAGCGGCGCCAAATATTACTATGGATTGCTTTTTTTGCTTCTTTCTCCGTAAAAGTGCCTATGGTACCAGTTCATATTTGGTTACCTGAAGCTCACGTAGAGGCACCTACGGCTGGATCTGTAATATTGGCAGGGATTCTTTTAAAATTAGGAACCTATGGTTTTTTAAGATTTTCTATACCTATGTTTCCTGAAGCGACACTTTATTTCACTCCTTTCATTTATACTCTAAGCGTGATTGCTATTATATATACTTCCTTGACTACAATAAGACAAATCGATCTGAAGAAAATTATTGCTTACTCTCCGGTAGCTCATATGAATTTTGTGACTATTGGTATGTTCAGTCTAAACATACAGGGAATTGAAGGTAGTATTTTACTTATGTTAAGTCATGGACTGGTTTCTTCAGCCCTTTTCTTGTGCGTTGGTGTTCTATATGACCGACATAAGACTCGACTTGTTAAATATTATGGAGGTTTGGTCAACACCATGCCAATGTTCTCTACCATTTTCTTATTCCTTACCTTAGCCAATATGAGTTTACCCGGTACTAGCAGCTTTATTGGGGAATTTCTTATTTTAGTAGGAGCTTTCCAAAGAAATAGCTTAGTGGCCACATTAGCGGCACTTGGGATGATTTTAGGCGCAGCTTATTCTCTTTGGCTATATAATCGTGTGATTTTTGGGAATTTCAAACCCAAATTCCTCCAAAAATTCTCCGATTTGAATAGAAGAGAAGTTCTAATATTTTTACCTTTTATTGTTGGAGTTATTTGGATGGGTGTTTACCCTGAAGTGTTCCTAGAGTGTATGCATACTTCCGTAAGTAACTTAGTGCAACATGGAAAATTTGATTAAAAAACATAAAAAAGAGGTTTGAAGAAATGTTTGAACATGATTTTTTAGCGCTTTTCCCAGAGATCTTTCTTATTAACGCAACCATCATTTTGCTTATTTATGGAGTTGTATTTAGTACCTCTAAAAAATATGATTATCCACCATTAGTGTGTAATGTGAGTTGGCTTGGTTTACTTAGTGTTGTGCGCCTAGGAGGGTGCGTTTGGGAAGACGAAGGTTGAAAACAATCGCTCGGGTAGACTCCCTAACCTTATGTGGGATCAGACCGCAGGGGACCATAGCATGGGTACTATCCGCGTTTCGTCGCAAGAACAATCGTACGCATAGGAGTAAGGTAACTTCCCCCAACGAAAGGCGGGGCCGGAAGGCACGTGGGTTCGAACGCTACTCAGGTGCGAGCAACCCTCCGGATGTAACTGTAATGAACAGGAAGAGTGGTACACGTAACTAAACGACGAGCAAACGGCCAAACGCGCAAACTAGGGATCACCCAAATGGACTCTATAGGGACCGGGAAAAGCAGGGCGTAGTAAAAAAAAAATATTTTGCTACGATTTTCAAAAATACTTTTGAAAATCCCTTGGAGACCCAGGCTTTAGCCAAAAATGTACGGGTGACAGATCCTTCCATAATGTACCCCAAGAAATACACCGGGCAATTAATGTCGAGCATACGACGATGCCCTTTAGAGTGAAAGGCTTGGAAGAAAGGGAGGTAGGTGATAATGCGCTGTACTGGAAACATGCGGATGCGTGCCGCGTCTGGAAAGTATAGCAAAATCAGAGAAGCGATTTAGGATAATGCCATTAAAGGCTGGCTGACTAGGAAAAAAAAATATTTTTTTCGCTGAGTACCACTTTCAGCCTCATATTAATGAGACTTCCTACGTTAATATACCGACCCTGAATAAAGGACTAGGTCAACAGCTGGGCAAAGCAACAAATTTAATTAATCTACCTATGGACGTAACTAATAAAGGAATGGAAGACAATATGGCATAACGCCAACTCCGAACATGATCAGTGTTCTATTTCACTTATGCAGACCCAGCCTTAGGGGGTATTGATCCGTAGACCTGAAGAAGTTATCATGGACGAGCCACATGCAAGGAAACTTGCACGTGTGGTTCTGACCGGGGGGTAAGAATCCTATCGGTATCTAATAACCATCTTATTGGTGGCCTCTAGCGCACCTTTAACCGTTGCCAATCTATTCTATAATAATTTGATAATAGACAATTTTACATATTTTTGTCAAATCTTTCTATCAGTAAGTACGGCTAGCACTATAGTTATGTGTCTGGGTTATTTCAAAGAAGAGAGTTTGAATGCTTTTGAATCTATTGTCTTAATTCTACTTTCTACTTGCAGTATGCTATTCATGATATCGGCTTATGATTTAATTGCCATGTATTTAGCTATTGAGCTTCAAAGTTTATGTTTTTATGTGATCGCAGCATCAAAAAGAGACTCTGAATTCTCCACAGAAGCCGGCTTAAAATATTTTATTTTAGGTGCATTCTCCTCCGGAATTTTATTGTTTGGTTGTTCTATGATTTATGGATTTACTGGAGTTACCAACTTTGAGGAATTAGCTAAGATTTTCACTGGATATGAAATCACTTTATTCGGTGCTCAATCTAGTGGTATTTTTATGGGGATTTTATTTATTGCTGTAGGTTTTTTATTTAAGATCACAGCAGTTCCTTTTCATATGTGGGCACCTGATGTATATGAGGGTTCACCTACTTTGGTTACAGCATTCTTTTCTATTGCACCTAAAATATCTATCCTTGCCAATATGGTACGTGTTTTTATTTATAGTTTTTATGATCCAACATGGCAACAACTATTCTTTTTTTGCAGCATTGCTTCTATGATTTTAGGAGCATTGGCCGCCATGGCTCAAAACAAAGTCAAAAGACTTTTAGCTTATAGTTCTATCGGACATGTAGGTTATCTTTTTATTGGTTTTTCATGTGGAACCATAGAAGGAATTCAATCGCTACTAATTGGTGTTTTTATCTATGTATTAATGACCATCAATGTATTCGCCATAGTTTTAGCATTACGTCAAAACCATTTCAAATATATAGCAGATTTAGGTGCTCTAGCCAAAACTAATCCTATTTTAGCTATTACCTTGTCCATTACTATGTTTTCATACGCAGGAATACCCCCGTTAGCCGGATTTCGTAGCAAATTTTATTTGTTCTTTGCTGCTCTAGGCTGTGGGGCTTACTTACTGGCCTTAATAGGAGTTGTTACTAGTGTTATTAGTTGTTTTTATTATATACGCTTTGTGAAAATAATGTATTTTGATACACCTAAAAAATGGATTCTATATAAACCAATGGATCGTGAAAAATCCTTACTACTAGCAATTACTTTATTTTTGATCAGTTTTTTCTTTCTATACCCCTCTCCTCTATTCTCAGTCACCCATCAAATGGCACTAAGTCTATGTTTGTAAGTTGTATGTGGAAAAATAAATAAAAATTTTTTTTTATAAGTTTACTATAATAATTTCACCATAATAATTGCATAATCCGCAAGTCTGAATTGAATCTAAGGCTAAATTCGAGCAAGGCCACAGAGCGTAGCTTTTCGCGGGGCGCAATAAAAAAAAGAATTTTTTTCGCAGATATTTTATTTAGCCTTTGCTAAAAACAAGGAAAGCACTGTGCCTCCAATGACTCTCCGTACCGTTTCATTACTCCATCCTCCCGGTTTCCAGCCCCATTATTTGTTATGCGAATAATGTGGGCGCAGCACCGGTTTCACCGCGTTTCACAGGGAAATGGCCGCCGCAGCGCGAAAAAAGATGGCTGCACCTGCGCCCTGAATCGTGACAAATGATTAAAAAAATATTTTTTTTAGATTTTTATTTCAAATATTTGAAGCTGCAGCCTCAAGGCCAAGCAACTTAACCCCCCGGTTTTATTGGTCACTCTTTCCTGGTGCCTTCGGCTCGCTCCGCTGGCGACCGCAATAACTTTGTCTCTGTGGAATCACAAAGGAAAACTCGGTAGAGAAAAACTCGAGCGGAAAAAGGGACTTGAACCCTCAACCTCAGCCTTGGCAAGGCTATACTCTACCATTAAGCTATTTCCGCTAGCTCTTACAAGACGAGACAATAGAAAAAAATACGGGAACTACTTACTTTAAACTTATTAGATGTATTCTCTTAGTATAATTTGATGGATAGGCCCATGCTTGGAAAGATTCGAACTCTCAACCCCCAAATCCGTAGTTTGGTGCTCTATCCGATTGAGCTACAAGCACAAGTTGATTATTCTTAAGCACTACGTGTCATGTAAGCTAGATTACTACAAAGAAAAAACATATATATATGAAAAAATATTTTGAGAATTGAAAAAAAAATATATATATTTTTTTTGCTCATTTCTCCCAAAATTTTGGCCTTATTAAAAAAGGAAAAATGCAGACGTTATTGAAGGTTGCTCTCGGTGTAGGTGTAATGTTAATTAGGTGAAGAGTTTTTGTTTTTAGTTGAAAGCGTCATGAATTATCGTGGATGAAAGAGAAAAGTGGCGCATGAACGAGCCACAGGCCGCAGTTCTTTTTATCGCAGCGCAGCTCTGGCCGAACATTTTTATTCGAAGTAATTTTGTCCCTTTCGTCTAGGGGTATAGGACATCGTCTTTTCATGGCGAGAACACGGGTTCGAATCCCGTAAGGGATAGCCTTCCTTACAATTACTATGCTTGCTCTAAAAGACAAGCAAAAAGAGCTTTCTAGTGCACGCAGGAATTTTTTGTCCAAAAAAGGATAAAAGAAACTGAAAAAATACTTTTTTTCAGTCTCTTCGCCCTTTATTCTGGTTCCTAACCGTCCTCTCTCGTTATTTCTTCTTATGCTCTTATAGTTAATAAGAATCGTGGAAAGCATAGCCATGAAAGACCGCAGGATGTAGCGGCCAAAGGCTCCATTCCCGTAACGAATAAAGCGTGAGAATTGGGAAAGAAAAATTTTATGCAACTTTCTAAAAAAAACCAAGTAAGTGAAATATGCCTACAATAAATCAATTGATTCGTCATGGTAGAAAGTCAAAACGGCGCACACAACGTACTCGAGCTCTAACTCAATGTCCCCAAAAGCAAGGAGTATGCCTGCGTGTTTCGACGAGAACACCGAAGAAACCTAATTCAGCTTTACGCAAGATAGCCAAAGTACGTTTAACCAATCGAAATGAGATAATTGCTTACATTCCCGGCGAAGGCCATAATTTGCAAGAGCATTCTGTTGTTATGGTTAGAGGAGGTAGAGCGAAAGATTTGCCAGGTGTGAAATACCATTGTATTCGAGGAGTTAAAGATTTGCAGGGAATACCGAGTCGACGTCAAGGCAGATCTAAATATGGTACAAAAAAACCCAAAGATTCTATATGAATTTATTTGTCAAATCATTGAATTTCAGTTTTGTGTTTGGTTCATCCTCTGATTGGTTTCACCAAGCAAGACTTTCAGAAAGGGCGAGAATGAAAAGAAATGAAAATTGGCTAAAAACTTGGTCATTTAGCGGAAAAAATCTATTTTTCTTTTCAGAAAGCTTTTTCGGGCTTCGCTTATCGCATCGTAGATATTTATGCTATGCCCTGGAAGGGCATATGCCATCAAGACCTAAAGGTCGTGGGGCAAGCACATACAATTGCTCAGAAAATTTGAGTTATATCCGGGGCTTGAATAGTAAACAAAAACAATTAATAAAAAAATTGGTCCATATTTGCATGATTGATGGTAAAAAAACGAGATCTCGTGCTATTGTCTATAAAACTTTTCATTGTCTAGCTCATCATGGCGATATATTAAGACTTTTGGTCAATGCCATAGAAAATGTCAAGCCTGTTTGTGAAGTGAAAAAAGTGAGAATTTCTGGTACTACTCAATTAGTACCATCTATTATAGCGACAAATCGTCAAGAAACCTTAGCCATTCGTTGGATGCTCGAAGCAGCAGCCAAACGACGTATGAACAGAAAGAGCATGAGCTTAGATCAATGTTTATCTGATGAGATATTGGATGCTTCCCAAAAGATGGGGATTGCACGTAAAAAAAGGGATGATCTTCATAAACTTGCTCAAGCCAATCGTAGTTTTTCGCATTATAGATGGTGGTAAACTATTTAGAGTGTAAGGAAAAGGATCAGGCGACGGGGTAGGCGAAGCGCAGAAAATTATAAATAATGCGCTTCGCCTCCTTGTGCCCCACTTGGCTATTCAAAGGCCCCTGATTTCATGGCCTTTATCATAATTAAACTATTCGTCTTTTCTGAGATTCAGACATTAAGCGTCCCAGCTGAAGGCAAGCCTGCTTTTTCTCCCGGGCCGGACAAAGTAAAGGTTGCGAGAGAGTGGGCGCAGCAAATATATATTTTTTTTGTTTGGCGTTTCATTTTATTAAAAATTTGACTAGAAAGTTAGTCATATTCGCGTAGTTTTGTTTTGTGTACTTCGCAGATAGCGCATGAGTATCAGCACACCTCCTATGAATGGGGCGACCGGAGGCGGCTTTTATCAGGCAGTGGGGGGGGGGGGGGGGGGGGGGGGGGGGGGGGGGAGTACCTGCGGCCTATTTGTCTCAGTAGGAATTAGTCCCCGAGGTCCCGGGACATTGGCTTCCGCCAAGAGGGAACTCTACAAGGCCGCAGGGCGCAGCAAAAAATATATATATATATAATATTTTTTTTTCATAGCTCTTCGCATCCCGCGCGTCTAAAGGTCTACGACCATTGGTGTGCATTGTTTTGCGTTCGTCATCCCAGCTCTTTTATTATGGTTGATGATGACGCGCTTAAGAAGTAAGGAAGTGATGTAGCAATTGTTTTGATGCTTTCTACACCAGTCTTTTAATGAAGGTTTATAGCATCATTTAAGTAAATACAAATTAAAATAGTAAAAACATAAGCTTGTAATATGGCAACGCCTAATTCCAAACCAGTTAATGCGAATACTATCAAAAAAGGAGCAAAATGTGCTAAATACATAATACCCCCCATAGATAGCATAGTCCAAGCAAACCCGCTTAAAATCTTGACTAAACTATGACCAGCCATCATATTGGCAAATAAACGTATTCCCAAACTTAATGCGCGGAAACAATAAGAGATTAGCTCAAGAAGTACTAAGAAAGGTGCTAACGGCAAGGGTACTCCTTGCGGCAATGAAAAACTAAAAAAATGAAGCCCATGCGTTTGAAATCCAACTATAGTGATTCCGATAAAGAGAGATAATGAAAGACCCAGAGTAATTATGAAATGACTTGTTACTGTAAAACTATAAGGTATCATACCAATGAGATTACAAAATAATAGAAAAGTAAAAGTGACAAAAATTAGGGGAAAAAATCGTTGTTTCATCGAAGAAGGACCACTTATTTGTTCATTCACCAAGTTAAGCACAAAATCATAAATAATTTCCACAAAGGATTGCCAAGCATTTGGTACTAAGTGTCCTCCATTTAAAGTGACGAAATGAACTAAAAGCAATACTAAACTGATAGTTAATAGCATGAACAAAGATGAATTGGGTTGGTAGGGGAAAAAAATAGTTTTTTTTTGCTCAATGTACACCTTACTTGGGCTAAAAGGCGTTCCCCTCCTATAGAACCGTACGTGATAGTCTCCCATCATACGGCTCCTCTCTCTTCATGACCCTTGTATGAAGAGGCCGAAGGCTCAATAGAGGCTTCATCTTGGGTAACCATCTCCAGGTTGTTTATTTCCAAACCGCATTTTTCGTATATATGAAAGAATAAAAAAAAATATTTTTTTTTACTTGGCCGAAGAGAGTCAGGACTACATTCCTCGCCGCTTCTCTTGTGGGAGGTTTTCCATCCATCCTTGAGCGCATTCCACAGTCTCCTGGGCACTCGCTCTCATAGCCGTCACCCCATCTAATCTACCCGCGCGTTCTGTCTAGGATTCTTTAGGCTTGACCGGCGTGTGCCGGCGTGAACATGGTTTGTATCCCAACCCAGGGGCTTCCTTTTACCGTTTACCATCGGCTATTTGAGTAGATTGGTCCTCATATTCGTCTCCCTTCCAAAAGAGCAGCCATCGTCAAGATTTGTAAACCTATCCTGCACAGAACACTTTCCTAACTCCACGGCATCGAGTTAAACGGGAGTTGGATTATCGTCTAAAACCCCAACGAAGTGTTTACACCATCGAGTAGTGGGCGCGAGCTCCGCACGTAAATGAAAGATACAAATTTCCTATATGAATAGGAATCAATGGAATAATTGCAAATTGTTCTAATGGACTGCAAGCCATGATGAATTCTCTTTTTCTTATTTCAGCGCAGGGCGAAACCAATAAGCCACTTTGTTGCTTTACGGTTTTGAAGACAAAGTCTTGAGAGGAAATAAAAAAATATTTTTATTTTTTTTGGCATTTTTTCATATATATATGAAAAAATACCTCGAAGTCAAGCCTGACTTACCCTACATCTGCGCAGCGAATAGAGCGTTACTTTCTATCTATGTGTTTTTCTTTTCTTAAATAATGAATGGTAACTTTTTGAGAAGAAAGGAAGGCGAAACCATAATCAAATGGATTTGAAGAGTAAAAAAAAAATATTTTTTTTACTTTTCTGCATTTTTTAATATATATGAAAAAAAATCTATATATTTTTGTGTGCTTAGATTTTTTGTTGGTTTGCTGCGCGCTTTCGTTTTATAAGCTAATAAATAAGGTCTGTGTGATTTTATGCCATCTATGCTCGTTTTAAAAAAGAATAAAACTCAAAGTATCTAAGTCTCTCCTTGCCTCCATTTCACAAGCTAACCAAGTGGGGTCTTCGACCCCAACCATGTGCTTTCCAAGATTTGGTCAAGAAGCAAAAGTGAAAAGCGCTCATTTACATAGCTAATTCATGAATCGTTTTGTACGGAAACAACTTGAAGCGGTTTCAGCTCTAGGAGCCTCCGGTGATGAAAGGCTTAAGAGTCTCTCTCTAAATGGCACAAAGAATAAAGTTTATAAATGAAGATGGTCATTAATTATCATACATTATGAATTTGCTTTATGCAAATTCACGAATCGAAAATAATCTACGGGTTTCATAATGTGGGCGAAAGATAGTTTTGTATCTAATTATGCGCAAAGTTTGCCATGCATTCACTATTACGATATATCGAGATTTATCCACTTGACTGACGTAGCGAGTAAAGAACCTGAAACATTTATTTATGATGTCTTTTCACGAAGCCCTCTAATGGACTATGTCAAAAGCAGGGCGAAGACGGATAAGAACAAAAATACATATTTTTTTTGCTTTCTTATCGTTGCACTTTATAACTGAAGGCTTCTTTCGTATCGAAAGCTCTTTTATTTTGCACTCCCTTCTCTGCCCTAGTAATTTCAGCAGGATCTCTTATGAGGCTTCTTACGCTGTGTAAATGTGTTGGCTTTAGTTGTTTTTTCGTTTGGTTTGTGTTTGCTCGCATCATCTGTTCTCCAGATGATGGGTAGAAAAAAAATGTATATATTTTTTTTCATTGTTAAAGCAAATGATAAAAGGGACTTAGTAAAATAACCATGATACTTTTTTCTGTTTTTTCGAGCATTGCTTTAGTCTCTAGTGTTATGGTGATACGTGCCAAAAATCCAGTCCATTCTGTTTTATTTTTTATCCTAGTTTTTTTTAACACTTCGGGTTTACTTGTTTTGTTAGGTCTTGACTTTTTTGCTATGATTTTTCTAGTGGTTTATGTAGGAGCTATTGCCGTTTTATTTTTATTCGTAGTTATGATGTTAAATATTAAAATAGCTGAAATTCACGAGAATGTATTGCGTTATTTACCTGTAGGTGGTATTATCGGAGTTATTTTCTTGTTGGAAATTTTTTTCATTGTAGATAATGATTACATTCCAATATTACCAACGAAATTGAGTACAACCTATTTAACATATACAGTTTATGCTGAGAAGATACAAAGTTGGACTAATTTGGAAACATTAGGCAATTTACTTTATACCACCTATTTTGTTCTGTTTTTGGTTTCTAGTCTTATTTTATTAGTAGCCATGATTGGAGCTATAGTACTTACTATGCATAAAACTACTCAAGTCAAAAGACAGGATGTGTTCCGACAAAATGCTATAGATTTTAAGAATACTATAAGAAAAATCAGAGATATCTAAGGTCTTCAGCTCGCTGAAGCCATTGAGAAGCTCAAAAAAAAATATATATATATTTTTTTTTGTACGCGTTTTTTGAGAAGTGCTCCTCTGCTGCGTCCTTTCAATCTCTGCTTTTCTTTCGCACAAAGCAAAGAAAGCGGGTAAACCCCCGGAAAGCTAACGTTTTCCGGGACTAAAGTCCTTCGTAAAGCCAATAATAAGTGTAAGACAGAAAAAAGAAAAGGTGAAAAAAATATAGATTTTTTTGACGTATGCTGGATAATAAGCTGGACGGACGACCTAAGTCCTGCTTTACATTCTATTGATCGAAGAATTGAAAGGTAAACAAATTTTATATTTTGTAAAATAATTTGCTGCGATTTACGCGCTGCAACCGCCAAAAGACGTGGGGCGAAGCAGCGGATAAAAAAAAATAGAGGTGGTGGCATGGCGGCTTCTTCTCTTTCCTAAGTTACTGCATTGCCCTTGATGCATTTATCTCTTCTATCCAATGCTTCGCCTTTTACTGCAACTTTTGCCCTTGTGGTCAAAGGCGCGAAGCGCAGCCAAATATTTTTTCTGTGCTTTTTCTTTAGGAGCTCAGCGGTTAGAGCAAATGGCTGTTAAGTGCGCTGAATATATTGATATAGGATTTAGCTTTTTACTATGGCATCATTCAGAGCATGTCTAGAACAATACCTTACCTTTATTTGGAAACAAATTTGAGAAACGCAGCATGGTATAAACTATGTCTAAGTTAGGCCTCATATGGATAAATCTTATAGTTAAACGCAACTCATTCGGGTTTTTTTGGCTCCTATTTATGTAAGTACGGCATGGTTAAGCTATCGAACATAAATCGTGTGGATTTTTAATGTTTTTTAAGGCACGCCTAGCGTTTAATTCCGAACCATGGATCTACTTAGTAGATCCATGGCATAGCATCTAATTACTATGTTATTGCATAACTGAATGAAAGCCAAGTGGTTTTTCCACTATATGAATAATCGACAAGTTGCATAATCTGCTACTTTAAATCCCCTTTACAAGCATTGTATTGGTTTGGCTGTTTGTACTTAGATAGATTAGGAGGTTAATTATACTTAAAGCAAATAACCAAAGCCTTTGTAGGCAGGCTCTGTTTCTTACACATGATTTTCACGGTTAATGAAAGAGTCATACTAAGAATGTAGAACAGATTAAGTTGTGTCAAGCACTCATAATGGATTTATCCACGAAATGCATGATGCATCGTGTTTAGCTTGCTTGTAGCTACTAAGCTACGCGCATAGGCGGATAAACTTGCTATACCCGATTGCTTGACCTGTGGCTTCGTCCGTAGCATGAAAAATAACCTAGAGCGATCCTAAGTGAGCAGCTCCTTTATTAGAACAATTCAGGAAGGCTCTCCTTGGCAGGCTCAATAGAGCAAAGCACTGAAGGCTCATGAAAGAAAAGCGCAGCCCCCCCGGGCTCGCTTTTTCTCCAAAAGCCCTCTTTACTTAAGGATTAAGAAAGAGAGCTTAAATTTTTTTTATATTTTTTTTCTTCGGACTTTTATTCGAGAATGAGCTATGGGAAAAAGTGGGTAAATTTGGGCCTAAAGTTTAGGCAGAGCAGGGAGCGGCTTGCGAAAATAAATAAATATATATATATATGCCGCACTCTGCGGCCTGGTGCTCTCAGTGTTATTAAAGCCATCAGCAATGGCGTCAGAGTTTCCATAGTACAATGAATCAGAAGGGAAACAATAAGTTTTTTAACCATTATACGGTCATGGTATGAACTGAGTTTTCATAAAAGCATAAAAAAAAATATTTTTTTTGCTTTATGCTGATAAAGACTATCATATTTGTTCAATTATGTTAGTTTCGGATACTGAGCAAGAGCCGTGTGTTCGGAGATCTTGCAAGCACGGTTTGAAAGGGAGCGTTTCGAAGGATTATATCATGGTGGCTTTGACTCAATAACAGCGATGTTGTAAATGAGGTTAATTTATGATGTATGACTTGCTTTCATCAAGTATCTCGCGTGATTATTGAAGCTTTCTTTGCCTAACATCATGGCCTAGAATTATTCCAAAAAGCTTACTCCATCCATTGGGTCGTTAGTTCAAATCCAGCCTATAGAGCTAAATCGACAAAAAGTAAGCTGCGTCCTGGTGTTATACTTATTATAAAGATTCGTTTAACTTGGTTGTTAAACGAGCAATAAAAGAAATTTACTAAATTGAATTGAGTTATATTTGATAATGGAAGGACGAAGCATACTGAATCGTTGATGTGGGCCTAGCATGGTGCTATACTATGATTTAGGTTTGTCTCCCTGAAAAACCCAGTAAACTGTAAAAGCCATACGAGTACAGGTGAACCTAGTAGGTCAGGATCTGGGACTTTAGTACCCTCAACGTCTAGAGGTTAGGAAGGTTTTTTGCATAGATGAAAAAATAAAAATAATCTTATTATCTTCATTTATTGTGGAATCTTAGGTTTAAAGTTTAAGATATTTCCTATTTTAAAGGCTGTTTGAATAAAATTACATAAACAACCATACAAAGTTTTCATAATTTTTTGTTATTTTGGCAAGAGAAAAGCCTGTAGAGGCTGTTAAGATAGCTGGTAGTGCAATAGGCACATCTACTGCGGCGGGGGTATTTAGTTATATTTTAGGTACATGAATAATCTAAATAAAGCGAATGAATTAGAATCGCGAGAAAAAGACCTAAAGTCAGAGAAGCTAAAGTCAGGTATTTACTAATAAAGCTAAAAAGGCGGATTAGTTTTTGGAAAAGGCTGAGCGTGGAATTAGAGAAATTAATGCTTGTTGGTTAGGTAGGAAAAAAAATAAGTACTGATAGACGATAAACAGCCACGTCTATATGATGCTACTAAGCATGTAATAGAAGCTAAATACACCAAGCTGCAGGCCTAAGGATCTTTGCGCAACAAGGCTAAAAACCCTAGAGATCAGTGTGCGAAACGAATTACAATAAAAAAAAGGCCACAAGTATCATAGGCAGAACTTCAACAGGCACCTAACAAAAAATTACTACCTAAATTATATATTAAGTATCCTGCCCCAAACGCAAACTCCTTCGTCCTTATAAGATATGAAGATACCTTCGCTTTTCGAAGAGCCATTGGGAGCTTAGATTCTTTTATTTATTGAGCTTGCTAAGTCTTTCCTTCTCTTAGGACCTAAGTCCTATTAATTTGAACGTAGAGTTTTATGATGCGAAACTATCACCTATGGTTTCAAAGGGTGGGTTTAATCTTCGATCTTTTTATTTTTTGGGTTTTTATGGGATTATTACCGCAGGTCCGCCTATATGGGCGTCCGGCAAAAAAAAATATATTTTTTTTGTTGGCTGGCTCGGGCCTCTCGAAGGGCTGAAGTAGTTCTGAGAAAAACAAGAATATACCAAATGATTTTGAAAAACACATGGCTATTTCCAATTGCTTATCGTGACGCTGCGGAACCTTGGCAATTAGGATTTCAAGACGCAGCAACACCTATGATGCAAGGAATAATTGAGTGCGCCTAGAGATATCATCACGGTTGCAGAGCTCTGCTCCAACTCTGCCACATCTGCTCAAGCTGGCTATCGCTGGGATGTGAGCTACACAGGTGGGGCATCCTTAGCAATAAGGTTGCCCCGAAAGCATCATGTGAAATTCGCAGAACATTGAGACTGCCCTCACTAGGATGCTTCGACGAAGCATAAGGAAAGATCAGGATAACAAACTTGACACGTGAATCTAGTCCAATTCCGGGCCGTATGTCTCAAGCAGAATATCAGGGCATACGCGTGGATAGTAAGCCTGCAAAACGGCTGAACTCGCGCTCGATATCAATTGCGAACACGGGACTTGAGTCCACACGTGGCATTCTATACAGGAATAGCCTGAAAAATCAGGCATTCACGCAAGCATCTAACCCTTTAGGAGATAACAAATCCGTGATGATGAAAGCTGGGGAAATAACTCCTTCTCCAGGGAGAATTCAGAGATCCCGTAGTAAGAATGCATAGTTTTAGCTATTAAGGGGATCAACCTAAGACTGTTTCGTATTCTTTCTGAGGTCTCGGACTACATACGCGGCTTTGAACGAAAAAAATATATCTATTTTTTTTCCCGTGTCCGTATCTTGGTCAAAGAGTGAGTAAAAGCCTGTAAATACAAGGATGAAACATATAATGGATTGCTACGCCCTCAATGATCCCACCATCCTAGCTACGTGTTACGGAGCGATCAGCCTACGGCCTCGGTAATGCCATTGTGTAATAGTTTGTAGAATACAGTGAGAAAAAAAAATATATATATATTTTTTTGATTGCTTTTTTGCAAGCGTCTTTGCTGACTTACTGTTTAATAAACGCCCACTTTGTTCGCTTTGCGAACAAAGGTGCGCGTAGCGCCCTACAAGCTTTGAAGAGTTGAAAAGAGACCAGAAAAGAAAAAAAAATATATTTTTTTTCTTTTTTACAAACTCGCTTAACCACAGAGAGATTATAGCCCATAGTGCGCTGAATTTCAGGGAAGACCACAAGGTGCGCGTAGCGCCGTTACGTTTCATATTCTGTTTTGGAAAAGGGGGCAAAGCATGCTTTTTCGCCCTCCTAGGCCGAGGTTTGAGGTAGCGAGCTTTATGACGGAAAACTGTCACGTATGGTTCTGAGGGCAGGCACTAAGCGCTGACCCCTATCTTACATCATGATATTTTTTTCTTTTTAATAATTATTTTGATCTTTGTATTATGGATGTTGGTTCGCGCTTTATGGCATTTCCACTATAAAAGAAATCCAATTCCGGAAAGGATTGTTCATGGAACTACTATAGAGATTATTTGGACTATTTTTCCTAGTATTATCTTGATGTTTATTGCTATACCATCTTTTGCTTTATTATATTCAATGGACGAGGTAGTAGATCCAACAATTACTATTAAAGCTATTGGACATCAACGGTATTGGAGTGCGCTCTTTTACGAGAATGATGGAAGTGCAACAAAATGCACCGGACTGGTTCTATGGTCCGCAAAGCTTCTGGCTTACTAAAAGAAAGATGAGACAGAACCATTCTCGTTTGACGTCGAAAGACTCAAGGGACTAGAGCATGCCAGAAACAGGGAGTTGAGGTTAAACCTATAGACTGAAAAGGCTCCCCCAGCTAATAGGCCTATGGTTCCATTCCTTAAGTCGCTGGAGGTACACATTCCTCTTCTCGGTGTGGGCAATGTACGAGAAATAGAATGCTCAGCCTGCAATGTCCAATAACAGCGCTGGAGTAGTAAATCTATCAGCACCACAGCCAGTGGCATACGACTTCGAATCTAACGGGCCCGACCCTGTCATCTCTCGAAATAGGGGATCCCCTAACTTGACAACAACTACGGTAGTGGCAAAACTGCCGGAAGAAGAAGAACGAGCCTCTCTGAGGCTTGCTCTTCTTCTTCGGGGACGGAGGTCCTCCAGTAGGTAACAGCAAGAACGAGCACTTTACCGAAGGGGACTAGCGCTTATACTGCATCGGAGTCTCGGCCGCTCGCAAGGGACGTCGGGCAATTTCGGCGGAAACTCAAGGGTCACAAAGAATTGACCTACGGTGGAAATGTTAATATTCTAATCTATTTGACTTAAAGATCTACAAAACTGCATATTACAAGATAAAATTCAAATTTGAGAATATGACTTCAGGAGTCAGCGATTTCACTCTCAACGGTTAAGGGCGTGACCCGTCTTATCATCATTAATAAAATGAAGGACAGATCCTTTCAGTTCCAACCGACCCAAAGAAAATTTACTAAAGGAATATGCATTTTTCTGGAACACCTTCTTCCAGAAACGAGGTAGTACGAGAAGCGATTAAAATGCTTCTTGAGCTTATGTTCAAACCGAGAATGGGTGATGGAAGCTATGAATTCGGACCAGGAAGATCCATACATTTGGCACTAAGAACTATCTGCAAATGGACCGGTACTATCTGGCTGATCGAAGGAAATATTAAAGGTTACTTCGACAATATAGACTATACTATTTTGGCCTCACTTCTTATGAAGGAAGTGAAAGACCGACAGATATTAGATCTGTACTGGAAACTAGTTCGTGTCGAATTTGTAAATAACAAAAAACAAGAACCCCACAACTTAATGGGTGTCCTGCAAGGCGAAATCTTGTCACCTCTGCTATCTAACATCTACCTACATGAATTCGACGTCTGTATTAAGAACTTGGCGGCAAGTCTCCGTCCGCCCGGCAAGGTCTCGAAATAAAATCCCAACTGAATACTCCCGGATACTATAGCAAATTGTCAGCCCAGATGGAAAGAGAGCTAAGGCTCGAGGAACTACTAATCTGGAATTGAAAGAGCAAATCCCCCAGCTGGAAAAGCAGAAGCGACCTGTGGCCTTTACTTGCCCTTGTGCAGGCATTAAAATCCACTACGTAGGATACGCAGATGATTAGATAATAAAAGTGGCCGGGCCAAAAAACTTAGTTGTCGAGATCGGAGATAAAGTAAAAGAGTTCCTAACAAAGGAATTCGAACTGAAACTAGACGAAGAAAAAAGCAAGATAACACACCCAGCCACAGAAAAAGGTAAGTTTCTTGGAACATTAATAGGTGCTAGGAACAAGAAGTACACGGAAAACCTGTTGTTATAGGATGAGCAAGGACATAAGGCGGCCGACCCGGGGATTTTTGTACGGGAAGAATAAACCATGGGTTCACTGGGCCATTGCTATAACTTGGACTATTACCTCTTTTTTTCGAACTTCGCACTTATCAAACAAAGGACAACTAGATTGAATCCGTTTTACGTGGTTAATCATGCAGTAAGGTCCCATACTTTTTTTCTCATACGATTTGTGTCTTATTTGTAGAACTACCGAAATTGTGGAAGTACATTATTACAGACATATCAACAAAAGGGACAAAGCTTTGACCTTGAAAGGTTTCACTAAGATCATAGCTTAATGAAACGGAGAGCAGATCCCTGATAACGCCACCTGAAGATTCACTGTGGGGAGTATATAACGTTTTATTCCCGATAAAATTGGGTGGGAAAGAACTAAATATTATACTCTCCGAGTTTTAATAGGCGTGGAGAGCTGTCTGCGGGGAAACTTGCAAGTACAGTTTGGTGGGAGGCGTATGGGCCCTTGGGAACAAGAACTAGCCGTCGACCCAACCTTATGAGTATTCAGACTATAACAGTTCTGATGAACAGTCACTAACTTTTGATAGTTATATGATTCCAGAGGATGACTTAGAATTGGGTCAATTACGCTTATTGGAAGTAGACAATCGAGTAGTTGTACCAGCAAAAACTCATTTACGTATGATCATAACATCTGCTGATGTACTTCATAGTTGGGCTGTACCCTCTTTAGGTGTAAAATGTGATGCTGTACCTGGTCGTTTAAATCAGACTTCCATTTTTATTAAACGAGAAGGAGTTTACTATGGTCAGTGCAGTGAAATTTGTGGAACTAATCATGCGTTTATGCGTGCGCCCGAATAGATAGGCCGACTGCTGGGCTCATTCTGGCCCAGTCGCACCTTCTCGAACGGGGCAAACCCGGGTGCGAGCTACCCAAAAAGCTATCATAGCGATATAATGGCTAGAGCAGTAGGGAAAAGCCGGGGATCGATGGGCCTGCCCCCATTAGGGCTCCCTGGTAAAGCAGAGGATATGGTTAGGATAACGAGCTTGAAACGCAGAGCCCGTCCAAAGCTGGACCGAACGTCTCAAGCAGGATATAGTGGCGAGCGAGTGGTTAGTAGACCAATAGCGTCAAACCCGCAGTTGATGGCATTAGCTTCTGCGGCACTCGAGGAACCACAGGGCACTCTATACAGAGCAGGTCTGAGAGATCAGACGCCCGCGCAAGGACCTAAATTCTCACTAAAAGGTAAAACCAAATTCGGACCTATGGAAGTCGGGGCCAAGCATCCCCATGACAGTGTCCTGAGGGAGTTCAGAGGCCTCATAGTATCACAGACCTATTTAGGTTATGTGAAGGGGGCTAGTCCAAGATCGTACTTTTCCTCTACTAAGACAACACAAGTTTTCAACGATTCTGTACGCCACTTTACGCTCAAGTTAGATCGGACAGATTGTATTCATCTTTCGACAGCGATATAGGTAAACACCTACAAAGGCAAACACGGCAGATACTACGGATTGACCCAATATTGAGCGATGCTTTGTTCTTAGCTGTCTGGTACGAAGCTATTCGAAGAAAGCCGAGAAATATGACACCGAGATCTGTAAAGAATACTCTGAATGAAAAAAAACCCACAAAGGTTCGCTTATTTAGGCAATAAGCCAAGTAAAAGTCAGTTATTCTTCACACCGCTTTGTAAAGTAAAAATGCTCAAGCCGGGCAAGGGCAGAATGAAGGCGGCAGCATGGCGTAAAAAGCCCTCTGGCTAATTCGGGAGGCCATCTTTTTTGCCTATCTCTCTTGGCCGCTCGCGCGGATTTTGGCCCCATAGAGGCCGCCAAGGATATATACCCAATAGGCTTTAATTACATGCGGGCTTGCTGAGGGCCGAAGGCCATAAACGTTTTTAAGCCTGAGCAATTAGCGCTCTTGCAGAAGATTGTAGATGCGAGCTGGGGCGCCAAGTTGGCTCGCTGGGGGTTATTTCGATTGTGTACTATCTGTAAATCTAATCAAGTAGATATGCATGGGGGGTGAGAGACATGAGAGCTAAAATTCGATCGGGGAATGTTACCTATGACCAGTGTGGGTATGAAAGCGCTGTGTGGACGACGAATACCACAACGCCGCCAACGGTGAGTGACTTGTGGGCTGCGGCGAACATGAAGATATTGAAAGCTATAACTATTGTGGAGGAAGTTACCGCAAGGTCTAAGGTTAGGATCTAGGAGGGTGAGCAGTATGAGCTGAAAGGCTCCCATACTGTTCGGAGGGCAGGGGCTTATATTTCTTTCCTGACCCCTATCTATTGTCGTAGAAGCTGTTTCTTTGGATGATTATGTTTCTTGGGTATCAAATAAATTAGACTAAAAAGCAAACACAGGACGAATTATGAGTGTCTCTCAAAAGCATCCTTATCATTTAGTAGATCCAAGTCCATGGCCTCTTTTGGGTTCATTGGGAGCTTTGGCAAGCACCATTGGTGGTGTTATGTATATGCACTATTTTACGGGAGGTGGAACACTTCTCAGTTTAGGCTTGGGAATGATTTTATATACTATGTTTGTATGGTGGCGCGATGTTATACGTGAATCCACTTACGAAGGACATCATACATTTGTGGTCCAATTAGGACTTCGCTATGGTATGATTTTGTTTATTGTGTCTGAAGTCATGTTTTTTTTAGCTTTCTTTTGGGCTTTTTTTCATTCTTCTTTGGCACCTACGGTAGAAATTGGAGCTATTTGGCCCCCTAAAGGAATTGATGTGTTAAATCCTTGGGGAATTCCTTTTCTAAATACCCTTATTTTACTTTCATCTGGAGCTGCCGTGACCTGGGCTCATCATGCTATATTAGCTGGATTCAAAAAACAAGCTGTTTACGCTTTAGTAGCTACCAGGCGACCGTTAGATTACCAAGGAAACTTTCTGATTACTCCCTGTAATCATACCATTGCTGATGCTTGCAATGAGACGGATGCAACTTACCATTTAAACAAACTGGGACAATAGCATGTTGCAAAAGGAAAGGACAGAGTTGACCCACTCTAGAGAACTTTTCCGACCGTGTCTTCGAAATATAGCCGAATGGGTCATTCATGAATGTGAGGTGTGGATGAGACACTAACTCCAGCGTGTTCGATCAGGTTATTGATCAATCGATAATATTACAGCGCTACCTCCTCCATGGCAGAATGGTAGCCTGCCTATGGCAGAGCAGGAGGAGGTTCCAACTTCGATATGAAAAAAAAACACTGGAAGCACGGCTGCTTTTTTGTTCGAACTAGCACTATTAGTTGGAAATCTTATGTGTTTTCATGTAAGTATAAGAGTAACTTGGTAGTACCGGTGAACTAGATAGCCATGATCCATCCGGATATCTGGGACGGAGGACTCGTAGTATCCGCCTACTTGAAAGAGAGCTGGCAACAGTAAAGCAATTGACTTAATCTTATTCGTCTAAGGGCAAAGCGAGAAGGAGTCTAAATCACTGTACAGAAATGATTTTCATTTATGGACTTTACCTGATTGACACGAGAAATCTGACTTTCATGTCTGGATAGAATTAAGCCCAAGGCTTTAACAATGGAATAAACGACTACGTGCCCTATGGGGACGTGGTAAAAAATCAGGTTTGTGAGCCGTGTGATAGGTAACTATCTCGCACGGTTCGGAGAGCACTTTACTATGTCAAACGAGTAAACGGCGACCGAGTTGTACGGCTCTATGAAGTAACTCTTGACTCTAACATTTTGCTGGCTTTAGTCCTCACGGGGTTTCAAGGAATGGAATATGTAGAAGCACCTTTCACGATTTCTGATGGTATTTATGGTTCTACTTTTTTCTTAGCCACAGGGTTTCATGGTTTTCATGTTATTATAGGTACTATTTTTCTAATAATATGCGCTATTCGTCAATATCTAGGGCATTTTACCCAAACGCATCACTTTGGCTTTGAAGCAGCTGCTCGGTACCGGCATTTTGTTGACGTGGTTCGGTTATTTTTATTTGTATCTATTTATTGGTGGGGAGGTAATTAAAAAAAGGAGAGAAAATCTGAAACAGTTTTTTACCAACCTAATCATACTTTATTTAAAGATAGAACTCAATTTAGTTTGGTTTTTGGGGCTGTTGCTCTTATGTAATGATGGTGGTATTTGTGATTAATCTTGGTGATTCTAATATGGATCCTAGTACTTTTCGGAAGGTATTATGGTCAATATCATTCTGTATAATTTTCAATGTTATAGTAATATCCCTTTCCTTTTGGTTAATTCTTCAGAATTCTAAAATAAAAAATTTATTTATGACAAAGTGGGATATGATTATGTAGTTGGTTGCATAGGTAATTTTGGTGAAACTACTTTAATTAAAGTAGTTGTACTTGTAGTAATTGTGATTGCCGCCGCCCATGTAATGTCGGAAGCGGGCCAGACGAAATTAAATCGTCACCCATGTCACAGGTATACCCGGTGATGTCATAAGGCAAATATTCCAGTAGACTCAAAAGTTATCAATGACTTGATTATTACTCTAAGAGGAAGCCTGAGATCTATAGCACGGGACATTATGATGTCAATCCAGAGAGCATAAAAGGCGTCCCGATCTTGCCGCTGAAAAAATAATATGTTTGCTATGCCCTATAAACGCTTGTTTTTCAGAATATGCTGCAGCCTGGTTTCTTTTCGATAGCAGTCAAACGGGTGAAAAACCCGTAGCTGCTTAAGAGCAACCGTGAGATTTGCATAAGAAAAGCAAAGAAGTTGACTAACGCCGCGCGGCACGCGCGTGCTTGCCCCATGCTAGCCCGTTTAGGATGGTGCTTACGCTCTGTTTCGGAGAGGCCTTGTGCTGATGGTGTACATTTTTGTGGGAACCGAATAAGAAATATAGACCTGCGGCCTTCTTCGTCCATTATGCGGGGGTGCGCGGCTTATGTGAGAACCCGCGCACCCCCCCCCTCCTTTTTTTTTTCATTCGTTCGGTTTGGACTGCTCCGCTTGTAAAAAGTACCATTATGTAAAGCGTACATACATATCAGAAGTCGATGCCTAAAGGCAAGGAGCCTTTCTTGCTTGTAAACTTATGGCAAAAAAAAATATATATATATATTTTTTGCCGCAGGTAGGTTTCTGTTTTCTGGCCATATCCTAAGGTGTCATGTCCATAATTGTTATGGCATTCCACAACTTTCTTTGGGGGGACATCATTCATTCAGGCTACTTTAAGCGGTTTAACTTTCAATCATACGTAAGGTAGCTTCACTTCGTTAGCCTGTGGTCCATAACCCCTGTTTTTCCAAAGCTATTGGAAATATATATATATATATTTTTCCAATAGCTTTTCGTATGAAATGAGATAGAAAAAAGGCCAACAAAATGAGACTGTATATCATTGGTATTTTAGCGAGAATACTTGGAATAATAATACCTCTTTTATTAGGAGTAGCCTTTCTAGTTCTAGCTGAACGTAAAGTAATGGCCTCTATGCAACGTAGAAAGGGTCCTAATGTAGTGGGATTGTTCGGATTGTTACAACCTTTAGCAGATGGTTTGAAATTAATGATAAAAGAACCTATTTTACCAAGTAGTGCTAATTTATTTATTTCTATAATGGCTCCAGTAATTACATTTATGTCAAGTTTGGTTGCTTGGGCTGTTATACCGTGCGCCGTGCAAGGTGCCTTCGTCGCTATGGGGCATGTCCTGGTGCCTGATCTCCAGTCTGCGTTAATGGAGTAAATCACCCAGAGGTAGCGTTGCTGCAATGCGCGTGGAAAAGCATCTGGGAAAACAAGTCACAGGAGACCCGTATTTCCAAGGACGGCTCGAGAGATACTGTTGGGGTTGATGAGGCTGACGAATCCGAATTACGTAGCTGCTGAACGACAGCATTCACCAAGCCAGCGGGTAACGACTTGGTCCCGTAATCGGTTCTTTCGGTAGGTATAACGGAGGCCGAAGACGGAAAAAAATATATATTTTTTTTTCGGGAGCATTCTCAGTAAGGGAATAAGACTATGCGGACATCTTACCTCGACGAACAGGTGAAAAAAGTCGAAGACGCAATCACGGGATCGGCCTACTCTCTAGGGAGAGGGTCGACGGAGTCGCTGTAGTAAGTGGGGAAGGAAAGCAACCAAGCCAGGTACTGAAGGGCGGCAGTCATGATTCGATAGTAGAGGGCGCGGCCCTTTCCTTGTCACAGATGTGGCGAAGCCGGTGACGCTTTAACTCTCCCGAGAGGATGGGTCGGTCATAGCAGACACTTAAATGCTGCTACAACCTCATTCAATAAAGACCTCGTGAAGCGCGTCAAAAAAATATATATATATATTTTTTTTGACGCGCTTTAATGAATCAGTGGCGGAGAGCTTTATGACGGGAAACTGTCACGTATGGTTCGGAGGGCGGGGAAATCTCCGACCCCTACTTTTGATTATGGTATGGTATTGTCGGATCTAAATGTAGGTATACTTTATCTATTTGCTATATCTTCTCTAGGTGTTTACGGGATTATTACAGCGGGCTGGTCTAGTAATTCTAAATATGCTTTTTTAGGAGCATTACGATCTGCAGCTCAAATGGTTTCTTATGAAGTTTCTATCGGTCTTATTATTATTACTGTATTAATTCGTGTAGGTTCCTGTAATTTTAGTGAGATTGTGATAGCGCAAAAGCAGATATGGTTTGGCATTCCTTTGTTTCCTGTATTTATTATGTTTTTCATTTCTTGTTCGGCAGAAACTAATCGAGCTCCTTTTGATTTACCAGAAGCAGAAGCTGAATTAGTCGCGGGCTATAATGTAGAATATTCTTCGATGGGTTTTGCTCTTTTTTTTTTAGGGGAATATGCTAATATGATCTTAATGAGGTGCGGAGCTTTGCATCTGACATTCGTTGGGCTGCGGCCCTCTGCAGGAGCCAGTGTCCTCTCAAGGGCCTTGTGTAGTAAATCCTTCCGGGCGATCTGAAGACTAGTAGGTCCCGCGAAGCTTTCGGAGAAGGGTAGCCTGGTGTGTAAGCATAGCAATGAAGCGCGAACCCATCGGACGACCTATCTAAGATTAGGGAGATATCTTAAGTGGGTACCTCGTAACTTTTCCCCAGACCTATACGTGTACCGAATGCTCATACGGGAAAGTGCGCTCCTAGGTCTGGAACCAGGGAGGGTTGCTCCGAGAAAAAACTTCTCGTCTCATCCAGGGGTGCGAACACACTTGCGCGAATTACAGGTGACAGCTACAAGGGTGTCGGGGAAGGAAACGGTACCCCATATCCAGGGATGAATGTAAACTCATTGAACAGGGATAATCATTCTGGTTCTGGGAGATAGAACTCACTGGCAATGGTAGGCATTAGTCCGAAAGGCGGGCGTGGCGAGCCTGAGTCACTGAGACGATAGGGCGCGAAGCGCAGCACCCATGTACTCAGAACTATCGCGGACGATAGACTTGCTACCGGTGTCCTATTATGAATGAATCAAATTCAAACCGAGCGGCTTAAACCCGGGCGGAGAAAAAATATATATTTTTCCCACTCTGTACCAATTATAAACACTCAGACATCCATGCGAGGCCTTCGTGGTTCGAGGACTTAAGCGCGGCGTTAGTTAGAGGGGATGAGATTCAAGATTTCCAGAACGGAGCCGTATGACGCGAGAGTGTCACGTACGGTTCTTTGAGAAGGGAGTGGATATCTATTATTCTTAGGCTCGAGCGGGCTACGGAGCTGCACCCTTACTCTTCCAGTCCATGTACATTGCTCTTTTTAGGAGGTTGGTTGCCCATCTTAGATATTCCTATTTTTCATGTGATTCCGGGTTCTATCTGGTTTAGTATTAAGGTTCTTTTCTTTCTGTTTGTCTATATATGGGTCCGTGCAGCATTTCCACGATATCGTTATGACCAATTAATGAGACTTGGTTGGAAAGTATTTTTGCCCTTATCATTAGCTTGGGTAGTTTTTGTATCTGGTGTTCTAGTAGCTTTTGATTGGCTTCCTTAATTCAGTGAGCAATTTCACTGCAGTGCAATTAAAAAATATATATTTTTTGGGGAGGTAATTAAAAAAAACTCCTATAGAAAAGGGAATCTTGGGAGAGTTAAATAGCAGCTTGAAGACCAAATGAATTGATTGAAAGAAATATAAAATAATTTTTTTTATTCGTTCTATTAACTCCGTAAATGCAGGCTTTTAGCGTTATAGAACGAATAAAAAAAATATATATATTTCTTTTACCTAAGGCCTTGTAATGATGGGTAAATCCTGCCCATGATGGATTGCGTCAATCATGAAGAACACAAAGTTTCCATGATCCGCGAAAACAAGAAAGCACGAAACATTCATATGGCAAGACGACTATCGATTCTCAAACAACCTATATTTTCTACATTCAACAATCATTTGATAGATTATCCAACCCCAAGCAATATAAGTTATTGGTGGAGTTTTGGTTCGTTGGCTGGTCTTTGCTTGTCCATTCAGATAATTACAGGCGTTTTCTTAGCTATGCATTATACGCCTCATGTGGATTTAGCTTTTCTAAGCGTAGAACACATCATGAGAGATGTGAAAGGTGGTTGGTTGCTTCGTTATATGCATGCTAATGGGGCAAGTATGTTTTTTATTGTGGTTTATCTTCATATTTTTCGTGGTTTATATTATGGAAGTTATGCGAGTCCTAGGGAATTAGTTTGGTGTCTTGGAGTTGTCATTTTATTTTTAATGATTATAACAGCTTTTATAGGATACGTACTACCGTGGGGTCAATTTGGCCCCTCCTTCTACTAATAGAAGGATAAAAACCCCACTAAATGCGGGAAACTCTTTATTACTAAGGTACTTCTTTCTCATGAAGGGCACGAAGTGGACGACCTTTGGTAGTCCCTCTAACGTTAGCGTTGCTGTCTTGCGTGGGTGTAAATTCTAAGTAAAAATCCTTAGCATGTCATCATAGACAATCCGCAGGAAAACTCTCGCTACACCAGAATAGGCTTCTTCGGCCTTGGAGAAAATAGCATAAAGAGTTCCTCAGAGACTACACGTGGGGTGCCTAGTCCATGATTGATCTTCAGCTAGGTAAATATATAGTCCCGCTTCTCTCCGAAAAATAATGTCTATTTCACTCTAATTAATAAATAAATAAAGGCCGAAGGCCTATTATCGAATTGGAGTCTTATAGTCTATTTAAGCCATATATAAAGGTCTTTTTCTATAAGCCTTGCCTAAGCTCTCTAACCTCCTATCATAACAAATCCAAGATATTTTAATAGGGTTTTTATTGTTTGGTTTTACTTTCAGCTCTTGCTCTGGGGATATTTATTTTCTAAGGTAACACCTAATTTGACAAATAATGGTAAAGCCGAAGGCCCACCAGTATCTAAAATTTCGAATCAAAACCTCGGCTAGTTTGAATTGGCTCCACCCCGAATGTTTTATTCCAGGGGAGTCCAGATAGTTCCTAAGAAAATTGTTGACTATTCGACTCTTAGAGCATTAGCCTATTGACTTATGAATGATGAGGCCGAAGGGCGCGCGGGCTCAAGGTTCCTTATTCATATAAATAGTTTTACTTAAGAAAAAAAATACTGCATAAAAAATTCCATATCAGGGCTAATTCTAGTAAAAAATACTCCCAATCGCTGCTCCATATTCTGAGTGAAATGGTAAAATGAAAAAAAACCGGTGGAGCCTGACATCATTCATCTATGAAGTCTAAGAAGGGTCTTTGGTTAGAACGTAGAAAAGACATGGTTTGAGGGAATTTAGGCAAATGAGTTTTTGGGGAGCTACAGTCATTACAAGTTTAGCTAGTGCAATACCCGTGGTAGGAGACACTATAGTAACTTGGCTTTGGGGTGGTTTCTCGGTAGATAATGCCACCTTAAATCGTTTTTTTAGCCTTCATTACTTACTTCCTTTTATAATAGCTGCCGCTCCTATCATTCATATCGCTGCATTACATCAATATGGCTCTAATAATCCATTGGGTATCAATTCTTCTGTGGATAAAATAGCTTTTTATCCCTATATATACGTAAAAGATTTAGTATGTTGGGTAGCTTTTGCCATCTTTTTCTCTATCTTTGTTTTTTATGCACCTAATGTTCTAGGGCATCCAGACAACTACATACCTGCAAATCCCATGTCAACTCCGGCTCATATAGTGCCAGAATGGTATTTCTTACCAGTTTATGCGATTCTTCGAAGTATACCTAATAAATTAGGGGGTGTAGCTGCTATAGGACTAGTTTTCGTGTCATTATTTGCTTTACCGTTCATTAACACATCATATGTACGTAGTTCAAGTTTTCGACCAATTCACCAAAAATTGTTTTGGTTGCTTTTGGCAGATTGCTTACTTTCAGGCTGGATTGGATGTCAACCTGTGGAGGCACCATATGTTACTATTGGACAAATTGCTTCAGTTGGTTTTTTCTTCTATTTCGCTATTACGCCTATTCTTGGCAAATTAGAAGCTAGATTAATCCAAAATTTTAATGTTTGCGAGGACTTAAGTCCTCGCAAGCTTTCCCACATTTTTAAGAATTGACTTTATGTTGTGAAATGAAAAGCTATCAATTTATTAAGCGTCTTATTACTAAATCCCTGTATCCGCTTTCCACCCATTATTTCTCCATCAATTAGTTCAATTGCGCCACTTTTCAAACCCTTCATTGCACTCTGTGCAGATTGGAAAGAAATTATAGAGGATTTTAACAAGTATTCTTGTCGGGATTGCTCTAGCAATTCCAGCGGGTATTCCTGACAAGGAGTCGAGCGTCGGTCAAAAATTCCGGATCAAACGAAGTTTCTGTCCAGAATTCTTGACCTATGAGACTTCGTCGAAGTTTATCTGCTTATAGTTCACGAGAAATCTTCGACAAATAGAAGGAGAGGTTTTGCGCCGCAGCATCTCTGTACCAAATTTATCGGAGCTTACGCCCTACCCTAGCCTAATGAATTATAACAGGACCGGTTCTTATGGCCGCCGAGGTGTGCTGCGTCGCCGTCCCTTTTCCATTGATCTTGTTTCGTTTATCTTTTTATGAATCTGCCGAGATTCGGCTGATTCTATACCAGATCTGGATACTACGCAAGAACCGTTTATGCCTAGAACGTATCAATTACCAACTTTTATGAGCAGATTTATTATACTGGAAATTTTTATACCGGGCATATCTGATAGTTTTTTTGGTTCCACTAGTTTTATTGCGTAATCATCCGGACAGTTACCATCTACTGTTTCTATTGCCCAACATCGTGTCCAAGGCACGGCCGGTGCTGTTGGTGTACCGCCCAGCGAAGCTTATCCCGGCCAAGTAAGCGTTCCTTATGACAGCTAAGATGACTTAGAAGTAGCACCTTCACCTTAAGTAGGAATCTTCTGCGGACTATTGGTTGAGAGCCTTACTTGATAACGAATCGGTTAGGACTTTATACTTGGTGGATGGCTTTAATTTCTTTGGATTTCATGGATCCTGCGGCTGTTCTTTCAGTTCATTTCAGTTTTTTGTATATCTCTATCTTAGTTAACTGACGGTTTATAAGATATGCTATGAAAAAGTTTCATAGCATAGTCTCAAAATACGATGTACCACGTATGAAAAAAATAAATAAATTGGGTTTCTACCAAAAAGGATCTTTTATACTTCAATCTAGATTTTGGCTGGTCGTTTATTTCAATTTTTTTCCTTTATGGTATGCTTTATCGTAGGCAGGTAAATAGTCTACTGCGGCTATATGAAAAAGCATTCATAAAAAAATCTATATTTTTTTTTGCTTTATGTTCTCCGGGTTTATTAAGTTCATTAGGTTTACAAGCTCGACTCGGTTCAATTCGTAGCAGAGCACTCTGTAACATTCTAACATTTGCACTGGATACTAAATGCTACACAACGTATTCACTGTAGGGGTTCTCACCTTTAATTTTTGCAGCCCTAATTTTGAATTTTCATATCTAGCCTCTATTCATATAGAAGAATTCTCATAGAATGAAAAAAGGTATCCCCTGCCCCATTTGAGGAAGACGAAAGCCCATTAAAGGACCTTCGGCCTTTTTAATATGTAAGCTATACATAGATTCTGACTTCGGGCCTGAGACTTTATATCCTGAGTGAGTCCTTAACTAATTAAGTCATTGAAAACGTGGCTCTTTAAATGGCTGCAGTAGGTTAAGGCTTGAAAAGCGCAATCTGTGGCCTTGTTATAATGGATAAATTCTGCTCATGAATAATCACATAGATAAAGTAAGTGTCCAGGATCAGCGAAGCTCCCAGCTTCTAGATGACCTATCCTTCGTAATACCAAACTTTGCTTCGCCCTTTAACTCGTGTTCTAATGTGTTTACTTCCTAGAAAAAAAGAGACGATTTGTGGATAACCAATCGTTTTTCAAATCTCTGATAGCTACTTTACCAAAATGGATACATCAATTCAAAAAATCAAAACATGAAAATATATTATATACCAATCCTGATTACCTATTTCAATCATTATGGTTTTTGAAATATCATACCAATACACGTTTTCAAGTCTTGATCGATATTTGTGGAGTTGATTATCCTTCTCGAAAACAAAGATTTGAAGTAGTTTATAATTTACTGAGGGCGACTGCGAAGTAACCGAATAAAGTGCTCATTTGTACCAAACGAATGAGACGTTGTAGAAGTCTGCAACGAGACGGGCACGACTTATTTAACGGATATACCGCTAAAGACACCCAACGGAACGAACTTCCAATGGGGAACATAGCCTGTCGTGAAAGGGGATCACAGGGAATAGCCAACCCATAGGCGATACCCAACCGTGTCTTCAAGGCGCAGTTGAACGGGGAAAAAAATTTATTTTTTTTTCATTCGTGAACGTGAGGTGTAGGTGGGATATTAGCCCGGGCGCGTTCGGCAAGACTCGAATGAAGTATCACAGCGTCTTCTTCGTATAACGAAGCTTAGTGACGATCGTACCAAGACAACAAAGGAACCAGGATCCCAAAAAGTATTTTTTTTGCTATGCTTACGAAAATTAGAGCAAAGAGCGAAGCTTCAAAGGCACAGCGCTTAATTCTCTTAAAGGCCAAGGTATCTAAACCACCTGAAGCGCACTGCGCGAAGATGTCCAAGAGCATCCAATTACGAGCATTCGGTTGAACCGGTGAACCATTCGGACGTTTAGATTTCCGAATGGGGCAGAGGGCCTGTAGTACCTGCCTACTCGAAACAGACTCTGTGAAGGGAAAGTGCTAGCACTGTATGTATGGCAGAGGGGAAGGAGCCTAAATCGACGTACCCCCCTCCTACCCATTAAGGGGGGGGGGGGTACGTTGCGTACTCGAGCAGCATGGAGAGATCGAGATTGAGCTCGGATGAGACTGAGCAGCTAAAAAAAAATATATATATATTTTTTTTTGCCGCTTCGGCATATTTCGATCGCCCTCATGCCCTTTGGAAACATTGTCAAAAAGAGCAGTTCCAGGCAGAAGGCTTTTTTCGGCTCATAAAAGATATCAATCTGTGGATTACCGCCTATAAGAAGCTTTCACCTGATCCAGGTTCGAAGAACAATAGTTATATGGAAACTATATGTGGCACTTTGATTAAAGCACCAAAAACATTGTGAGGGACTAGGTGATTAACTTCGAATTCCGTTTCAGAGCAAAAAACGCTAGAAGCGCGCAGCAAATAATTTCTTTCTTTTTTCTCATTTAGCTCTCCTCGACCACACTGCGATACATAGAGCCAAAATTGAAATAGCACGAAACCTCGGTCTAGGCCATCTGCAAGACATCCATTTTCAGTAAACTACGTGCGTTTCACAGATGACTTTTTTTATTAGAGTAATTGGTCCGCGAGCTCTGGCAAAAAAGATACCTGACTCGGTTACATTTTTATTGAAGTGCGGCTTGAGCTTAGGCTTAACCTGGATAGAACTCTAATAACTCGGATCAAAATTAAGAAGATTCCTTTCCTTGGATATCTTACTAGTTGCAATTTAGAATATACCTACGAGTTTTGCCGACGATACGGCGGCAATTAGATAATATACAGATTCCATTAATCTGGTGGGCTTAGTTCACTTGTCAATATATGTAAAATAATAAACCGTCTGGCAAAGAAGAGGTTTTATAATAAATTAAGTAACCCGAAACCCACTTTTGCTTACTTCCAGTATCCTTAAAGCTACTCGGTAGTGCGCGTAACCTCTATTCTCTGTCGCTTCGCCGCCTATTAGCATTTGGCAAACTTTAAGAACCAATGTATCACGCAACGCACTTGAGCTACATACTACGTACCTCATTGGCCAAAACATATGCAGCTAATTTAAACTGGGCACCTCAGCTAAGGTGTTTCCCAAAAATGGTTTAAAACCAATTGAGGCTAAAAACACCCGCGCCATGGCAGGAGGCACACCATTGCAAAACACGGGCCAAGACCCACTTTGTTTGCATAGCGAAGAAGGGACCGGGGTTGAACTGAATGGCCACCTCTCAGCCATTCCCTATACGCAATATGATCAAATATAGCTACCTGACAACAAAGCGCTGGCTGAGAACCGGCAACCGTGAGAGGCAAGGCCGCTCGAATCGCATAGCTCGTTCGCTTACGAAAATTACCACAAAAAGCAATACGAGGGCGCAGCAGCTCTAGAAGCCATATGTGCTAGTTCTAGCCATAATGCAAAGCCATGGGTGCTTCATGTACGGTGGTCTCTGGGAAAAAATATATTATTTTTTTTTCACCTACCCTTATGCCAAAACTCTCATAAGGAAGCCCACGCTTGGAGCCATATGATCGCGAACAACCTTAGGTGGACTTGAGTTGGTGAGCCGTGTGATGGGTGACCATCTCGCACGGTTCGGAGAGCACTTTATTATATCGTAAGAGTGCACGCGGAAACTGCGGCTCTGCGATGGAATTCTTGACTCTATGTATTCAGTATAACTCACGCATTCGCGTACAAACCAGTGTGGACGAAATAACTCCAATTTGTTCGGCAGTCAGTATATTTCCGTCAGCCGGCTGGTGGGAGCGAGAAGTTTGGGATATGTTCGGTGTTTATTTTTCTAATCATCCTGATCTACGCCGTATATCAACAGATTATGGGTTTGAGGGTCATCCATTACGAAAAGACTTTCCTTTAAGTGGATATGTGGAAGTACGTTATGATGATTCAGAGAAACGTGTGGTTTCTGAACCTATTGAGATGACTCAAGAATTTCGTTATTTTGATTTTGCTAGTCCTTGGGAACAAAGTTCGCGTAGTGACGAATTGGGTAGAAAGTAAGCAAAAATTGCTTACAGTCATCTTGATAATATTAAATTTCGTAGTAATTGCATGCTCGGCTCAGTTCTATGGCATGCCGAATACTCCGCTTTGCCTGTTCGAACCAAACTCGGTCTTTTCGAGCCGAAACAGCGGGAGTGTTGACCTTTTGTGAAAACGCCGCGCTCGGGTGATGGGGATTCGAGAGAATAAAGTGGGTCTCCGCTACTTCAATGGCTTGACATAAGAAAGAAAGGTGGAAAGAAGAAAATAAAAAAAAATATTTTTTGCTGCGCCAAAAAATACCTAAAAATCGCCCCAAATTTTTTTCTCTATTCTACGTCTTTCCTTCCTTTTCCGCTTTATCGGCTTCAAGGAGCTTAGCTAATGAATGCCCCCCCCCCTCCCCGTCCTGATCTATCATTTGAGATGATAAATTGGGCACAATCTGAAGGTTCAGATTGTGGAATTATTTAATTTATTGGTAGAAGGTTTAATTAATTTATGAACAAATTAACTGGAAATAAGTTGGCTGGAGCGGAACTATCTACATTATTAGAACAAAGAATTACCAATTACTACACCAAATTGCAAGTGGATGAGATCGGTCGAGTGGTATCAGTTGGAGATGGAATTGCACGTGTTTATGGATTAAATAAGATTCAAGCTGGAGAAATGGTTGAATTTGCCAGCGGTGTGAAAGGAATGGCTTTGAATCTAGAAAATGAGAATGTAGGAATTGTTATATTTGGTAGCGATACTGCTATTAAAGAAGGAGACATTGTCAAACGCACTGGATCTATTGTGGATGTTCCTGTAGGAAAGGCTTTGTTAGGTCGTGTGGTTGATGCCTTAGGAGTACCTATCGATGGAAAAGGTGCTTTAGGCGCTGCAGAACGAAGACGTGTAGAAGTTAAAGCTCCCGGGATTATTGCACGTAAATCTGTGCACGAACCCATGCAAACAGGATTAAAAGCAGTAGATAGCCTGGTTCCTATAGGTCGTGGTCAACGAGAACTTATAATAGGAGACAGACAAACTGGAAAGACTGCTATCGCTATTGATACTATATTGAACCAGAAGCAGATCAACGCACAGGGCACCTCAGATAGTGAAAAATTGTATTGTGTGTATGTAGCGATTGGACAGAAACGTTCAACCGTGGCACAATTAGTTAAGATTCTTTCAGAAGCGGGTGCTTTGGAATATTGCATCATTGTAGCAGCTACTGCTTCGGATCCTGCTCCTCTGCAATTCTTAGCGCCATATTCAGGTTGCGCTATGGGAGAATATTTTCGAGATAATGGAATGCACGCATTAATCATTTATGATGACCTTTCAAAGCAATCAGTGGCATATCGACAAATGTCATTATTATTACGTCGACCACCAGGTCGTGAGGCGTTCCCAGGAGATGTTTTCTATTTACATTCTCGTTCATTAGAAAGAGCCGCTAAAATGTCAGACCAGACTGGTGCGGGTAGCTTGACTGCATTACCTGTAATTGAAACACAAGCTGGAGACGTGTCTGCTTATATTCCTACCAATGTTATTTCCATTACAGATGGACAAATCTTTTTGGAAACAGAACTCTTTTATCGTGGAATTCGACCTGCTATTAACGTGGGATTATCTGTAAGTCGTGTGAGCGGGGTGAGATCCACATGGGATCGCTGGAGTTGGAAAGCTCTGCGTAGGATCCCTCAGCGCGTAATCTGCCTTACCTGATTAGAACTGGGTCGAAAGCCGGTAAGTCAGAAACTAACTATCGGAAGTTTAGGAAAACAAACCTCGATGATGGTTGCCCTACTCTCAGAGGGAAGACACCCAGGATTATACCTGCGTGAACTTGGGATATGTGCCGTCTGCAGCATGAGTACTTCTACTACACGAGAAGGAAAAGGGGAACCCTGCGTCGGAAAACACACTAACTCCACGGCGACGAACGAGTCGACCAAGGCTTTAAAAATCGTTAAATACCTAGAGGGAACTTCTGATGGGAATCGGGACCTGTCCATGAGGAAAGGCTGCGATTCGTACGGTCCCAGTGGAACCACCACAAAAACTTACGAGGGGAACCTCGTCGGTTCGGCGATGGATAGAACTGAAAATCAGGAAAGTCCTGCTTCTCCTGTCCGAGTCGGGGCTGCAGCCGATCGAATTCGGGAACTGAAACCTAACGCCGACGGAAAATATCGGAAAATCATCGACATAATAGCTGACTCACATGCGCTCGTAGCAGCGTACGAACGCATGTGATCTAAACTCATACAAATTACTCCAGGAGGGGATGACGAATAGGAGAAGAGAAGAGATCAACTTCTTATTCCTTAGAGGGCGCCAATCGGAGATGGTCCGAACACACCGCAGAACAACTGCGCGCGGGGAAATCTCCATTTAGACCCGCGAGACAGGTCAACATCCCAAAACCAGGAGAATCCAAGGAGACGAAAGCGCTTACAATGATCAGTCCCAGAAACCAGATATCACAAAAAGCCATCAAAGCGGCCCTGAAAAAAGGATATACGAAGCAACATTTTCGGAGGACTCGCACGGGTTCAAACTGAGTAAGTTTTAACACACGGCACTTGCAAGCGTAAAGTATGGATGGGAAGGAACGTCCTGGTTCATTGAGTTTGACATTCGGAAGTGCTACGACACCTTAAATCAGAAAAGGCCCGAAAGGCATCTTTTTGGAAAAGATACAGGATCAACACTTTTTGGATACGTGGACACAGATATTTCACGTAAGCATAATAAGCAGTAGAAGGACTTACATACATATAAGGATGAGGAGATATAGTGGTGTATTGTCCCCTTATTTTGTTTTGTGTGATATCTACCTCTACTAATCATCAAATTGTGGCTTGCTGCAGTGTGACTATAGGAATATTAAACTACTATTTATGCTATGAGAACCTCAGCAAAGTGAGGTCCATCGTCAACTACCATCTGAGGTGGTTAGCTGTATATACGCTGGCCAAGAAGCACAAATCGAGCTCACATCGGATCAGCCCGAAGTTCAGCAAAGACTTAATTAAAACGAATGAGGGCACAAGATTGGCAGCGTTACTTGATTTAAAAGAAAGAGAAATAAGTTGATTTTAGAAGTGCTTCTTAACAAGGAACCCAAATAAATAGGCTCTTTATAAAATTAAGTCGAAGTAAGGTACTCTCTCAGATCATTGCGGCGCAATTAAAGGATGCGAAGAAAATGATATAGAGCACCATCTCCGGCGACTATAAAGGGCTGGAACAACTAGGAAGCATAACGTGCGATCCGTCAGAAAGGTTAAGATCTTAAAAGGAATTGAGGCTATCCAATAAGCACTCAATAGGAAGCAAATCCCTCTGTGTGTTTCACATTATAACGAACTACACGCGGGCAAGGTATCGATGCCCGGTATTGATTTGAATGTCGTCGTCTAGAAGTAGCAGGTTTCAGGAGAAGGGAGCCGCGTGATAGGCGACTATCGCGCGCGGTTCTTTGAGAGGGAGCCGGGTTCTCTATTCCGTGCTAGCGCCTAGAGATGGGCGCGAACCCTACTCTCGAGGTTCTGCGGCTCAGTTGAAGGCTATGAAACAGGTATGTGGTAGCTTAAAACTAGAATTAGCGCAATATCGTGAAGTAGCCGCTTTTGCTCAATCCGGTTCAGACCTTGATGCTGCTACTCAGTATTTATTAAATCGTGGGGCTAGGCTAACAGAGGTTCTTAAACAACCACAATATAGCCCAATTCCTATTGAAAAACAAATCGTGGTTATTTATGCAGCTGTCAAAGGTTATTTAGATCAAATTCCTATTTCAAGCATTAATCAATATGAACATGAGCTTTTGAAGTCTATAGACCCAGGTATACTTTCTGCTATCGTACAACAAAAAAACATCACTGAGCAGATTAACAGTCAACTGGCTACCTTTTGTCAAAAATTTACACAGAGCTTCTTAGCAACTCATTCAGTGTAAAAAAATTCAACTAAAAAAAAATTTTCAGGCCGCAAGTTTTGTTTCCGTGCTTCTAAGTGGAGGGTGAGAGCGGCCAGGGCGCAGCCAAATTTTTTTCTTATGTCCTCTGGCTACGCCTTTAGTAAGGCTTCGTCATATGGGCGGAGCTCTTCTCCCCTCCATCCCTTCCATTTTGTTTTCATTTATTTCCCTACATGAAGAAGTAAAAACCTTTCTTTCTTGGGTCCTTGGGTGAGGCTACACTCCAAAGAAATAGAGAACGGGAACGCGTATTTTGATAATCTACTATTAGATATTATTTACGTATGCAGTAATGGCATTTTAATGCCGGCAACATTTCGTATCAAAGAACGCTACAATTTCTTCACTGGGTGCCCCTATAGAGACAACAAATCAGATTTACTATGTATTGCCCAATTAGTATTTTATCAGAATCATATCACAAAGTGATGCATCAGTCTTGTCTGGAAATTTTATCGCGCTTAGAGGCTGCAGGTTATGCATATGCAAGTGAATTGACAGTAAACGCGTGGCCCTTTTGCCAAAAATTTACACAGAGTCTCTTAGTAACTTATTTGGTTCTAAAAGAAAAAAAATATATATTTAATGGCTCCAGCAAATCAAGTGTATTGCTTCGCAATAATTTTTAAAGTGAATCAATTATGTTCGATGATTGATCGCTACCTCCATTAAATTATGGCTGGTGTAATCAGGAGAAAAGGGATTCGAACCCTTAACCTGTGGTTTTGGAGACCATTGTTCTACCATTGGAACTATTCTCCTAAAAAAAAAAATGGTTCTTGGTTTATGGAATTTGCACCTATTTGTGTTTATTTAGTAATAAGTTTGCTATTTTCTTTGATCTTAATTGGTGTTTCTTTTCTATTTGCTTCTTCTTCCAGTTCGGCTTATCCAGAGAAATTGTCAGCTTACGAATGTGGTTTTGATCCTTTTGATGATGCCAGAAGTCGTTTTGATATACGATTTTATCTCGTTTCTATTTTATTTATCATATTTGATTTGGAAGTCACTTTTTTATTTCCTTGGGCAGTTTCTCTTAACAAGATTGGTTTGTTTGGATTTTGGTCTATGATAGTATTTTTATTGATTTTGACGATCGGATTTTTATATGAATGGAAAAAGGGCGCTTTGGATTGGGAATAACCCGAGAATTTCTGAGCCAAAAAACGTAAAGCAAAAAAAATATTTTTTTTGCTTTTATCGTGTTGCAAGCTTTTAGTATTCTTTACATTGCTATGCAAACAAAATGGGATGAACCTTGATAAGTAGGCATGATAAGTCATTCATCAATTTGATTGAGCTCCCAGAGCCTTTGTTGGCGTAGCCAACAAAGTGCAGCCTGCGGCAACAGAGCCTATAAGGCCGGAACGATATAAGGGCTCTCTTATTAAATTGACCAAAAGGATGCTGGGACGTGGGGTCCTGTCAAGTGAATTGAGCAGGGCGCTGCCAAATTATTTTGTTTTCGTGTGTTTGATTTTTTTTGTTTTGCTTGGCAGTTTAATCTCTTTCACCCTATCGGGTGGAAAAGATTAAAGCGCTTCGCGGAACAATGACTGTCTGTTCCTACACAGTGAATGCCTAGAAATAATAGAATAGATCTTTTTGCGATGGGGGAAGCCCTCTTAGAGAAAAAAGTGGCTGGGAGGTCAACTTTGTTCGCACAGCGAATGAAAGGCGAAAGTGGCTTTCCGGGGCTACTTTCTCCTCTCGCCAAAAAGCTTCGGAATAATATGCTTTGCTTCCCCCGCGCTCTTTTCAACAGAATTGAAAAAAAAAGAGACATTATATATCAATTACATAGTATACTCAATTATATACGCTCAATAAAGATATATTATATAAAATCAATAAAGAGATTAGCAGATGAAGACGGTATACCTTCTGTTGACACTTTGTGCTAGATAACGAGAAAAAAAAGTGGTAATAGATATTTTTATTTATCTTTTTAGTTATTTGAAAAAATAAATATTTTTTTGCTATGCTTTTTATTTTTAAGCTTTATGCTTTTACTTTCGGGTCCTCCACTTTGCTTTGATCAAGAGGCCGGAGGAAGCACTTTAGTGGCGTAGCAGTAAAAGATAAATTTAGGTAATATGCAATAAAATAAAGCATCAAGCAATTGGTAAAAAGCGAACACCCTGTAAAAATAAACTAATCATGATGTGCTCTTTTCCAGTTGATTATTCGGCACATTAGGGTAATTAGCTCAGTTGGTAGAGCGCCTCGTTTACACCGAGAAAGTCAGCGGTTCAAGTCCGTTATTACCTAAGGGTTTCCATTATCTGTAATTATGAATTGAATCTAGCGTATGGATAAATTTACTAATTTTATCAATGGTGGTAGAACTGCAATAATTAAAAAAAGGGGGCTTTTGGACAAAAAGCAAGCCCGCTTGATTCGCATGGCAAATGAGAGCTAATTATTCTGAAAAAGAATAACACGGTTAAAGGAAACATAAGAAAGTGGCGAACGCAAAGCAAAAAAAGCGATAATATATATTATCGCTTTTTTTGCTTCGCGTTTGGGCCAACTAAAGCAGAAAACGCATGGCGTTTTCGTAGTTTAGGGTACAATCTGAATTCTAAGATTCTGAATTCTAAGATTCTGCTAAGATTCTGAATTCTAAGATGGTCATAAGACAAAAAATATATATATTTTTGGACGTTTTTCTAATTGAAAAGTGCCCCGGTTCCATGCAAAAAGCAGGGCTCCACTAGCATAGCGTAGAGGCCGAAGGGCTTCGCCCAAAAACCGATCTAGACTTGTTGCATGCTTTGGGGCCATTACGCAGTAATGGCCCCAAAGCATGCAAAGCCACAGGTCAACTAACCTTCTTCCTGCCAAGTGCCTTCCAGTGCGAAGCAGAGAGCCGCGCGCCCTGACTGCGCGCGGCTGCTGGCGATATTAGCCTCGTGGCTTCAGGTTACTTTCTTTTCCCTGAAAGCTTGAACGAGGCTTTCGGAGAAAATAGAGTTTTCACTTTCGGATTTCTACTGACGTAGCCAGTAGAATGGAAAAATCCCGATGAATCATCGTAGATGATTCATTATGTTTGGGAAAATAGCTTAGTTGGTTAGAGTGCTGGTCTGTCACGCCAGAAGTCGCGGGTTCAAATCCCGTTTTTCCCGGTAAAATTTCAATTCAAAAATGAATTATTATAAAACCAGTTTATAAAGAGAGATATATATATATCGCTTTATGAACTGGTAACTTGATCAGTTAAAATTTTTTTTTTATCACGAAGGAAGTATGGCTAAGAAGCTGTACGATGTAATATGATTCAATTCCATAGGGCTACGCCCCTATCCTACCCTGCGTCAGGAGTAATCCTAAGGTATGAAGCTTTAGAGACAATGTAATGATGGTTGGGATTCCATACTAAGCTAATGCTAGGATAAAGAGATCGAAAAAAATTATGCTATGCCTTTTTCTTCAATGGATGGACAGTGCAAAAAACCAATACAGAGACCTCGTCAAGAAGAATCCAAGGCGGAACCAAATATTTTCTAGATAGAATACTATAGATTAAAGATTAGAATGGTTGGCGTCTTGAGCAGGGAGCCAGCGATTTGAAGGGTTATATCTTTTATAATGAGATAAAAAAAACTATTTACTGCGCCTTATTTGCTACGCCCTTATGCTATTTAATATAGCAGTTCCCCGGGACATCCGATCATGAGAACCGGGCTTTTATTATGGCAAATCGGGGAAGCATAAGCTTATAAAAGTGTTTGGCAGACCACAGGTTGAATTGTTACACTTAACTTGCCATAATAGTGTCATACATGGAACATTTTCTAGTAGCCAATAAGTCAAACATTATTCCTGTGGGTCGACATGTTGAACAGGTTGCTTGAGCCGTCTGTGGGGAAACTCACACATATAGTTCTAAGGAGGGGAAAGCGTGAAAGGACCTACTCATCCCAACAAATACAACAATACTGTATCATGGGTTCAAATTCCATTTCTTCTGTAGGGGACGTAGTTCAATTGGTAGAGCGCATGTTTTGCAAGCATGAAGCTGTCGGTTCAAATCCGATCGTCTCCAAATAAACGAGTGATCTACTGTAAAAAAGCAGCATAAGTGCTTGGATAAATTACGCTTTATAATAGCTGTGGGAAATCTCGTTATGCTTTGCACTTGAACTTGGCTTTAGGAAAAACAATCTGAAGATCAAACTGAATAATTTGTTAAAAGAGAATAGAACGTGTTGAAGCTAAAGATGGAGAACACTATGCGTTCTTACAACGCTGGCAAAATATAATTTTGGCTGAAAGAAAAAGATAAATATTTGGCTGCGCCCTGTATTTCAATAAGTAGAGAGTTGGCGCCCTAATCTGATAAGGGCCGCAGGCAGCTGTGCCCCAGATTTCTTATTCCTCTCATTTTCGTGCCCCGCTTTGCAAAGCGACTTTTCGGTCCCACGAGCCTTCAGGCTGCTTCGCAGCCAAGCCAAGAAACAGAAACATCGTAGTGTTGAGCCAGCTCTTGGCTCGAATTACGGTATTTTTTCCTAGTAATAAAAACAGTGGTTATATATCGGCCTACGTAGCTCAAATGGTAGAGCATTCCCATGGTAAGGGAAAGGTCTCCGGTTCAAGTCTGGTCGTAGGCTCTGTGGAAAAAAAAATGATTAGATATGGCTAAAACCAAACAAATCAAGAATTTTACTTTGAATTTTGGACCTCAACATCCTGCTGCTCATGGTGTTTTACGATTAATATTAGAAATGAATGGAGAAGTTGTAGAACGCGCGGAACCGCATATTGGATTACTTCAGTGCGGCACGAAGCCGCTGACGCCGAGTCGGCATATCCTATGCCGCTAGCTATGTCCTGCTTGTTCCCCAGCACGGGTGGCGCGTGAAGGCAACTTCCGCGTCATAAGCACCGGGCAAAAGGCGCTTTGTCAGGCAACTCAAGTGAGGCGAATCGTCTAGGGGAAAGGGGGGAGAAGGTTGTGAAGGTGGCCTCGTTATCCACACTGGGGTCTCGATGGAGATGAGTGGGGGGACTTGGCGCCCCCCACTGTGGTTGACTTACAAGTCGACCACTGGGCTTTCTTGAAAACGAGAACGCGTCGGCGGGTCCTGAAGTGCCCGTCAAGGGCGCACGCGTATTCCCGCGGGGTGATTATCATGACCAGCCCCTCCGCATCTCGGCACAGCGGAACGTGTAACCGGCCCGGGGTCCCATTTCAATTGCCAATTTTTTGTTCCCGGAATGGGTAGGCTAACTGCAAGGGACAAACCAAAACCTCAGGTCGGGTAGGATGGCACTACTGGCAAATACTATCTAGCGAAGACACGAGCCTTAGGGGATAAGGGCTGCGTCGAAAGCATACGGGAAAATTCTAGCAACAAGGAAACCGGGGAGGAAGCCGGTAGAGCTACAAGAACATAACCGGAAAGTCAAGCCAGGGAGGCCGGGTCATTTAACGGAAATGGAAAGCTTCGAATAAGGGCTGGAAGAGAAAGTGAAAATGAGTAGCTTATAGGACCCCACTGTAGTTGGGGCGTAGGACCATAGGGCCAAGGCCGCAGGTTAAGGGTACGACAGACAGCGCTGCCCACACTTCATGGAATCACATGAACTGGAAGAAAAGCAGTCTCAAATTTACGCATGCGCATTTCCAAGCTACTAAAAAGGCTGCAGGGCGCAGCGTATATATATATTCTTTTTGCAGGCCTTAGGCTTTTTTTTATCGAATGTTAGGCCACCTGTAATAAATGGCGCGAGCCGTATGCGGGGAGACTTGCACGTACGGTTCTTAGGGGGGTTCCGGCCGAAAGACCGGCGCCTACCCAACTAGAGGCACAGAAAAATTAATCGAGTATAAAACGTATCTTCAAGCTTTACCTTATTTTGATCGTTTAGAGGGCGACCGCGAAGTCACCGAATGAACTCCTCTAAAATGGAGATGCTGCAGAAACCCGCGGCAAAGCAGATACGACTGATCGACATATAGAATATGGCGACGACGACAGCATGTCGTAAAAGGAGATAACTGGGAATAGCCAACCCTTAGCCTTATTTCTAACTGCATCCTTGAGTGTCAGTTAAACAGAAAGTATCGTGAATGAGAGATGCCGGCGGAATGATCACCCGGACGTGCTGGGCTAGGAGGAGAATAAGCTTACTCTTTATTCTTTTGGCGTTCGTTCGTAAAGACAACAAGGTAGAGCAGAAAATAAAAAAGGTGCAAAGCGAAAAAAAAATATCTAATCCCCAAACAAAATATTTTTTTTTGCTGGCTTGTAGTTTTATGAATGCATTCTCCCCCCCCCACAACGTCTTTCCTTGTGTGTCGAAGATCTAAAGCGAGTACACCGGAGATAGAAAGGGAAACTAGGATTCAATATGAATATAGCAGAGCATCTAAAACATAACTACACACTCACACAATCTTGTAAAGAGATAGGAGCATTCGGTGAAACCGGTGAACCACACATTTTTATAGATAGAGATGTGTGGGACAGAGGGCTCGTAGTACCTGCCTGCCCTTCGCTCCGAGGACCATGTGAACGAAGGAAGGGAGTGCTGCTGTGAAGCAAAAGGGAAGAAGCCTAAATCGGCGGACTAATGTCGCGCACTTGAGCAGTGCGGAGAAGGCCGGTCAAAACCCGGAGGGGGAAAAAATATATTTTTTTCGAGCCAGTCTACTCCATACTCTCTGAAAATTAAGCCAGAATGCACGACTTCCAGGAAACGAAAAAAGTCACTGAATATTTGATTCGTTGCTTATTTGTTTGTTGGCGCATAAAGCAGTCAGACGCTTTGTTCAAACCAAAGCCTTGTTATACCCAAAAGCAGAAATACTTTTGAAGTCAAAAACTCAACCATTATGACGCTGCGCCCTTGGCCTAGTTATTCAAAACCTAAGGGTAACTTAAGTTGGAGAGCCGTGTGATGGGTGACCATCTCACACGGTTCGAAGAGCACTTTATTATGTGATGCGAGTGAATGTGTACAGCATAGCTGGTATCAATTAAATTTTGACTCTATTTATGTTTCTATGATGGCCCAAGAACATGCTTATTCCTTGGCCGTAGAGAGACTTTGTAATTGTGAGGTACCATTACGAGCTCAGTATATACGAGTGTTATTTCGTGAAATAACTCGAATTTTAAATCATTTACTTGCTTTAACTACTCATGCTATGGATGTGGGAGCATTGACTCCGTTCCTGTGGGCTTTTGAAGAGCGAGAAAAACTTTTAGAATTCTATGAAAGAGTTTCGGGAGCCAGAATGCATGCCAGTTACATACGACCAGGCGGAGTTACACAAGACATGCCTTTGGGCTTAAGTGAAGATATTTTTCTATTTACACAACAATTTGCTTCTCGTATTGATGAAATCGAAGAAATGTTGACCAACAATCGTATCTGGAAACAACGATTAGTTGATATTGGTACTGTCACTGCACAGCAAGCTTTGGATTGGGGATTCAGTGGTGTAATGTTAAGAGGCTCAGGAGTATGCTGGGATTTGCGAAAATCAGCACCTTACGATGTTTATAATCAATTGATTTTTGATGTACCTGTAGGTACCAGAGGAGATTGTTATGATCGTTATTGTATTCGTATCGAAGAGATGCGACAAAGTATTCGAATCATTATGCAATGTCTTAATCAAATGCCTAGTGGCATGATTAAAGCGGATGATCGTAAGCTATGTCCTCCCTCACGATCTCAAATGAAACAATCCATGGAATCTTTAATTCACCATTTTAAACTTTATACAGAAGGTTTTTCTGTACCAGTTTCCTCTACTTATACCGCAGTAGAAGCACCTAAAGGAGAATTTGGTGTGTTTTTAGTCAGTAATGGAACCAATCGTCCTTATCGTTGTAAAATAAGAGCACCTGGTTTTGCTCATTTACAAGGGCTCGATTTTATGTCCAAACATCACATGCTATCAGATGTTGTTACCATAATTGGTACTCAAGATATTGTTTTTGGAGAGGTAGATAGATAGGACTACTATTTCACAAGTAGGCCCCTAGCTTTATTGAGCTAAAAAATATTTTTTTTCGCGAAACTCAGAACGTCGCTGAATCATCTATGATGATTCATCAACGTAGCTTACGAAGAAGTATATACATGGCGAATTGCTACGGGATGCGCGCAATTTACGATTTTGAGGCTTTTTTTCTCCGGAGCTACGCACTTTGTTTGCTTTGCGAACAAAGGGCGCAGCTCTCTTCAAAAGGCAGAGAGCTTGTGGCAAAAAAAAATATATATATTTTATTCTGTTGTCCGCTCTACCTTTGGCATAGCAAATGATGGGACAGGGTGGAACGATGAAAGCGCCCGCGGCCCATAAAACCATCAGGATTATGGCATTGTTATGTAATGGCATACAAAAAGCACTAATTGTAAAAGAACTGACTAAACATGCATCGTTATTAAATCTTCCGAGAATGCAAGCTTAGAGCATCTGTTTGACATACACAAGATTGGATCGCTTAAAAGACAGAAGGCCGAAGGCCCATTTATTAATAGCATGATCACCTTACGTGATATATTTTATGGCGATCAATCATCGTAGATGATTGATGACGCTGACAGTGAAAGAAGTGTACCTGCGGTACATTCGGGTTTTCGCTGTCATTGATACTTGAAATGAAACAGAAAAGGCAAATACACCATGATAAATAGTTGCTGGAAGGAAAAAGCACTAAAACAATTAACTTTTGGTTTAAGAAAGAGGTCTGCTGGGAGAAATTCATCAGGGCGTATTACCGTTTTTCATCGAGGAGGTGGATCAAAGCGATTGCATCGAAGAATTGATTTTCAACGGAGCACTTCGTCTATGGGCGTTGTAGAAAGAATCGAATATGATCCGAATCGTTCTTCTTGGATTGCTTTAATACGATGGGTCGAAGGGGTGCTACGCCCCGCAAAGCGCTTTGCATTCTCTAAAGCGAATAGTCAAAGAGAAGAAAACGCTTGGCGTTTTCTTGGTCGAAGAGAAAAAAATATTTTTTTTTTCGGCCTCTTATTTTCGTTCTCTTCTTTGCCCAGGAAAGCTCAAAGGAGAAATTACGTTTTTTTCTCTGCCCTTTCTTCTCCAACGGCAAAGAGGGGGGCTGCAACTCTAGGCCCTTTCGGTAGCTTTCTTGCTTTACCGGGGATAGCTTTAGCTGTGGCAAAGCCCGATTTCTTTGCTTTGCGAACGAAAGACTTCAGAGAAGAGAATACGTTTTATCGAAGTGAAGGCCGAGGGTGGAGAACGCATAGCGCTCTCTGGGTGCATAGAATCGAACGCAAAGCGCTTTTTTGGCTTAAAAAAAGAAGCGATTTTTTTGCTGCGCATAAAAATAAAAAAAACAATATATTTTTTTCTTTCAAATCTAAGCATAGCAAAGAAGAACCGAGAGTTAAAGCGGGCAAAGTAGATCGTGCACCTTTCACTTATATATTAGCTAGTGATCACTCAGAAGCTGGCAAGACAGTGATGAATTGTGATTGGTCTAAACCTTCGACTTCGTTCAACCGACATAAATCTTCCCATAATTTAATAGCCCATAAAGACCTTCGGTTCCAAAACCACTTTGTTCGCACAGCGAATGAAGGCCAAAGATCCTTTGGGGTAGAAGAGCCCGTTCGGAGTAGCCAGGCTGCTGCTCGGCCACGTCTTGGGGGAGACCACGCTTTAAGTGAGAATAAAAACATACTTGATTCACATTATCAAATGGTAGGAAATTGCGTATCATTAGCTAATATACCTATAGGCACATGGGTACATAATATTGAATGGAATCCAGGTCAAGGCGCAAAGTTTATTCGAGCTGCAGGAACCTTTGCTCAAATAATTAAGAAATTTGAAAATACATCACAATGTATCGTGCGGTTACCTTCGGGTGTTGACAAACTCATAGATTCCCGATGCCGAGCTACTGTCGGTATAGTGTCCAATCTTCATCATAGTAAACGTAAGCTTGATAAAGCAGGACAAAGCCGGTGGTTAGGCAGACGCCCTATTGTTCGGGGTGTTGCTATGAATCCGGTCGATCATCCTCATGGAGGAGGTGAAGGACGCACGAAAGGAGGTAGACCTTCGGTATCACCTTGGGGAAAGCCCACCAAAGGTGGATTTAAAACGGTAGTAAGAAAACGCAGAAATTAGTTTATGACACGATCTGTATGGAAAGGCCCTTTTGTGGATGCTTGCCTGTTCAAGCAAAAAAAAATCAGATGGAGAATTTGGTCACGTAGATCTTGTATTTTGCCTCAATTTGTTGGTCGCTATGCACAAATTTATAACGGAAAGGGTTCTGTTGGTTTGAAGATTACTGAAGAAATGGTTGGTCATAAATTTGGAGAGTTTGCTTCTACACGGAAACCCTCTTCCTCTGGGAAGAGAGCTTCGCCCTCAAGAACCAAAATCAAACCAAAAAAAAAGGTACGATAGTGAACTATGGCGCAAAAGATAAATCCGATTTCAGTAAGACTGAATCTGAATCGTAGTTCAGATTCGAGTTGGTTTAGTGATTATTATTATGGAAAATTGTTGTATCAAGATGTAAATTTTAGAGATTACTTTGATTTAATACGTCTACCTACGGGAAAAACGTTTGGCTTTCGTCTCGGTAGGTTCATTATTCATCATTTTCCTAAAAGGACATTCATTCACGTATTTTTTCCAGATCGACTTAGTCGATCAAGACATACAGGCCTTGGGGCAATACAATCTGTCAAGTTGATTAGACGTATTGACGACGCTACAGAGATACAGCGGAACGAAGTCAAGATTCGGCCCAGAAAACGCTATGGATACCATGATAAGTTATTATTAATGCACGAAATCGATCAATTACTTCGGGTCAGCGGTTGGATGACCTCTAAACACTCTACTTCTTTGAGCCTAAGTGGGAACGATGCGCTTTTGGAGAATTATGACATAAAAACGTCGGAAGAAAGCTATGCGTTTTCTTATTTTGGGTCTTTCCGTCAAATTAGCGACGTATTTCCGCAGACCATTTTTGCAGCTGTGCGTGCTCCATCGAATCATTTGGTCATGCAATATTTCTTTCATTCAAAGAACCGAATTAAATTTGATCCTATTGTTAACATAGTTTCCGATTTGGTGGCACGGAGCATAATTGAGAAATATACGACGGGGGAAGCGGGAAAGAAAGAGGTACAAAGCAAAAAAAGAATGCGTTCTATTCTCTTGAATAAAAGCATTTGTTCTACCCGCTTCATTCGCTTGGCGAATGAAGTGGGCTTTGCAAGAAGAAATAGACCCGAAAATTCTCCGAACATCCAAACGGCCTATTCAGTTTGGCTTTTCTCTGAAGAGATTAATTCCGGAAGGACAGAAATGCAGAGCGCAGAAGAGCTTTTAGCTCTGCGCACGGCGCTCCCGAGCTCTGCCCGGGTACTAACGTTCCCACACCAAAATGCCCTCCACTGCTTGCGTAAACAAAGCCTTTTAAGGCTTCGTTTTCAAACCCATCGAGAGCAAGGCATCCTGCGGCCTAGTAATTGCATAATAAAAAGCAGGGCCGAAAGCCTTCGTCAACTCTGGTCCATATTGGATTTCGGTGCTCCCTTTATTTCAAGAGATGCTGAATGGAGGAAAGCTCACTCTTTGTTCAGTCGTTATTATTATTGGAAAAAAATGCAATTTTTCTTATCTGATCAAACAAAGACTAATACCTTAATTAGGCCAGTTAAAATAGCTTCTGTTTATCAAAGTGCTTCTCTAATTGCTCAAGAAATATCTTGGAAACTAGAACAAAAAAAATCATTTCGACAAATTTGTAAATCTACATTTCAACAAATTGAAAAATGCCAATATGTTAAAGGGATCCGTATTTGTTGTTCAGGCCGATTAAATGGCGCAGAAATAGCTAAAACCGAATGCAGAAAGTACGGTGAAACATCTTTACATGTATTTTCCGATCAAATTGATTATGCGAAAGCACAAGCATCTACTCCTTATGGGATTTTAGGTGTCAAAGTGTGGGTTTCATATTTTTAACACGAAAAAAGGGACAAGTTGTGCTATATCCAAAACGTACAAAATTTCGTAAATATCAAAAAGGCAGATTTAAGGGTTGCAAAGCAGACGGTACACAACTTTGTTTCGGAAAATATGGCATGAAAAGTTGTGAAGCTGGTCGTATCTCATATCAAGCAATTGAAGCAGCGCGTCGTGCTATAAGCAGAGAATTTCGGAGAAATGGTCAAATATGGGTAAGAGTTTTCGCGGATATTCCTATTACTAGTAAACCTACTGAAGTTAGAATGGGAAAAGGAAAAGGGAATTCTACAGGTTGGATTGCTCGTGTGGTAGAAGGACAAATCTTATTTGAAATGGATGGTGTGAGTTTGTCGGATGCGCAACAAGCTGCCACATTAGCAGCGCATAAACTATGTTTGTCAACCAAGTTTGTTCAGTGGTTTTAATTGATCAGTGAATAGAAAGCAGGGCGAAGGCAAGCCAAGGAACGCAAAGCAGAGCGGAAAAAGTGGGCAAAGACCAGGAATCTTTGCAAACTTATGGCCTCTATCGGCCTAGAAACAGGCAAGCAGTCGGGACGGTAGAGGTGTTGAAACCGCACAGTGAGTAAGAAATTTATTATTATAGATAATTCATGGTCTTTAACCCCAATAAATATAGCTCAAAGGGCTTTTTATATAAAAAAGAAGCCTGAAAAAATAAATATCTATATACCGCTTTTTGCTGTGCCCTTTGGAAGGCGCAACTTACAATTTATTTGCAATGCGAATAAAATGATTTTAGCCTGGGAAGATGCACGAAAGAGAAGAAAATGCGTTGAGGCCGAAGGCCTCGAGTCCAAGATCATTATTTTGTTCGCGACCTCCTAGGTGAACCATGTAATAGATTAAATTGCGTAGCGTAGTTTTTTATTTATTGTCCCACACAGCGCTTTTCTTGCTTTCACGTTCTTTGCCAGGCTGGCCCAGCGAAAAAAAAGTAAGTGGCTGAACGAAGAAGAGAATAAATATCTTTTCTGAGCTTTCCCCTTTAGAGACGAATATAATAAAGCGCATGGCGCTGAGGTCGAAGACCCTTAAGTGAAGCGTTAAGGCTTCCGGGCTAAAATATTTGCTGCGAAAAGTTAAAAAATATTTTTTTCGCTTTCTTGAAACGCAAAGCAGATCAAGAGCTGGCTACTACGTCCTTTTACGCTCTTTCTTCTATTATGTAAAAGGAATGCATAACAGCCCACTATTTATAAAGCAGATGGGGAACAGTGCTTATATTCGTTCTTACCCAAAATAAAAGAAACACAGCCAACTTATGTTCACTCCAAATAGACTCCGTTTTCATTACGAAAATTTATTACGTCAAGATTTGTTGTTAAAATTCAATTATGCCAACATTATGGAAGTTCCTAGATTGTGTAAAATAATAGTAGTTCCAAAGGCACCCTCTAATTTAATAGAAAATGTAAAATTAGCTATGGAGATTGTTTGTGGTCAAAAATTCATACAGACACGAAGCAGAGATTCGACAGGAAAGTCGTTTCGATTCAATAAATTTATATTGAATCGAGAGTTAAAAAAAGACACAGGATATGTCACTTACCTAGCACGAAGCACTCTACGAGGACATACCATGTATAATTTCTTAGAAAAACTTATTACGATAATATCTTTTTACGATTACTCAGTAAAAATACAAAAAAACTCCATTCAATTATCAATGGCAACGTCGTTGTTACGATTATTTCCGGAAATACAAAATCATTTTGAGATTTTTGAGCATATTCGAGGATTTGATGTAACTATTGTTACTTCAGCCAAAACACAAGATGAGACTTTCATTTTGTGGAGTGGCTTTTTGCAAAAAGAGGTTTAGTCATATGTCAAATCAAATTATACGAGATAACACACGTAGATTGCTTGTGGCTAAATATGAATTAGGGCGACTGCAATGTAAAGCCATTTCTCGACATAAAAACCTTCCTAATCAAATACGTTATGAATATTTCTTAAAGTCGTCTAAGTTGCCGAGGAATAGTTCCAGAACACGAGTAAGAAACCGATGTATTTTTACGGGTCGCCCTCGTTCCGTATATAAGTTATTTCGCGTTTCTCGTATAGTTTCTCGTGAATTAGCATCTAAAGGTTCTTTAATAGGCATAAACAAATCGTGTTGGTAGTCGGTGGAATAAAAGTTAGCTTTGCAAGTACTCAGAGGGCGCAGCAAAAAAAAATATTTTTTGCTTGAAATATTTTTTTTTTGCTTTATGTTTTCTGGCGTTAATTCTTTACAGCGCTGTGTGGCCTTCGACCTCTGAATACTGAACAAGCTTAACCTATGCGCCGCGCTATGTATGCGCCCTAAACCCAAGACGGATGAGAAGTGCCTGCTGGGCTTTCCTACCCTTCAAGGCGGTGATACTGGAATGCGCAAAAGCCTTTCCTAAGCTAAACCACATGAAAGGTTATGCAGACGACTTCGTCATCATCAGGGCTGCCCTGACCTTCCCGACTGAAGTTATAAAATTGCCATTATAACAAGAATGCGGTCTTGTTTTCAAAGAAGTCAAAATCAAAGTGATAGATAGACAGCAGGGTTCTCTAAGATTGAGAATATTGAAACCACGGGCTTCGCTCTAAGTTCAACAAAATATTGCTGGGCATAAACCATTATTGTATCACAATCCTACCTAGCTTACAAAGTGTGGCTACTTTCTCTCTGCGTACCAAGGTGCACGAGTTGATGGCGTGAAACAACCCCATTGCTACAATTATACGAGATTTTAATCTTCTCTCAAGAGGTTAGTCAAATTACGCGCAAATATCATCCGCCGCAAAAAGCAGGCAAGGAACTAACGTCTCGTGCAGCATGCTTGAATAGGCTTACAATAAAATATCTATCCGCCCGTGGTTACTAATAAAATATACTACTCTACCGTCTCCCTCACCATGAAAATGACCAGAGATCCATCGAAGCAGCTTTTGTTCAATATAAGAACTTTCGAACCCGTAATGGTCAAATTCTCTGAAATAAGGGCTCAACCTATACCCAAGCGAAGACTGGAGCTCTTATTACAAGCGCAAAATGCTTATAAATATATCTCCATAGTCTACCGCAGGTGTGATTACCGGTGTGTAGTCTATGGAGAGTCATTATACAATAGGAAACTGGTTAATCTGCACCACATAAAACCTCGGTTAAAGGGTTGCGGCTGGGATCCTTCTAACATCTAACCTTTGCATGCTACTTGCCATCAGCAAGTCACGCGAGGTAATACTGGATTTGCGAATGAATCAAGAATGCCCTGAAAGTGCCTGCGGGCGCCCAACAGGGCCTCTGATAATCGATTTGAGCTGTATGAAGGGAAGGCTTTCACGTATAGTTCTTATGGAAGGGGGAGGCTTACTTATCTTAATCATTCAAAAAAAATCAAGTCAAGTTTATGGAAGCCAAATTCTTTTGTTTTTTGGAAATAATTGGAGTTGGGTACAAAGCCAGTACTAACCCACAAGGCTCTATTTTATATTCAAAATTGGGATTTAGTCATGAGATTCAACTTCGAGTCACGTCTGCAGTTCGCGTTTTTTGCTTCAAGCCCAATCTCATTTGTTGTATTGGAATAGATCATCAAAAAGTAACTCAATTTGCTGCCAGCATTAAAAGTTGTAAACCTCCTGAAGTTTATAAAGGAAAGGGTATACAATATCGAAACGAAATTCTACATAAGAAACAAGGAAAAAAAAAATAAATCATGTCATATATTTTAGGAACTAATTTAGTGTCGAATGAACAAGTAGAAATTGCTTTAACTCGAATCTTCGGAATTGGCCCTAAAAAAGCAATTCAAGTCTGTGATCAATCAGGTCTCAATGATAACATTAAAGTTGATAAGTTAACTAAGTATCAAATTGACCGAATTATCAAAATAATAAGTCAAAATTATTTGGTTGATTCAGAATTAGCGAGAGTAATTCAAAGGGATATTAAACAATTGATGAGTATTGGTTGTTATCGTGGTTTTCGCCATAATGCAGGATTGCCCTTACGTGGTCAACGAACTCATACTAATGCTAAGACTTGTCGCAAATTCAGAAACGTTTCAATCAATCAACGAAGTTGATTCAGGCTGCAGGCTTTAAGTCTTTTTTCATCATTCACAATAAATAATGAAGGCGCAAAGCGATGTATAATGAATTTTAAATTCAATGAAACGTTTTGTTATTGGCTTTTCCTCCGTAAAAACATCGTCGATTGGTAAGGCCGGCTCCTATTGGCATACAGGCGCAGCAGGTCGAAAGGCGCAGTAAATCTATATATATATATAGATTTTTTTTTCGTGTTGTAATTTTGGACTCGACTTGGGAAGAATATGCAATGATTCAAAAAAATATATATATATTTTTTTTTGGATCATCGCATATTCTTTATCTATCCCCGTGCTGTAATTGCCGAAAGGCGGGGCGGGCTCGGAGAATAAAATCTCTGACCCAGAGAACCAAAAGCTGCGGCGTTCTCTCTTGTTTAATGGATTATTTTGTACAAACTTGTTCTTATTTTCTACAAAATGTATTTTTAATTCGTAAATAGATAAGATGGATTGTAAAAAAACCCAATCGATGATATCAAACGAAATCTAAACATTAAAAAAAAAACTCATGCAGAAGAAAAAAAAGCACGGTATTGCATATATTCGATCAACTTTAAGTAATACCATTATTACTGTAACAGATTCTAAAGGAGATACAAAAACTTGGTCCTCCTCAGGTTCATTGGGGTTTAAGGGATCTCGTCGCTCAACCAATTATGCTGCTCAAGCAACTGCAGAAAATGCCGCCCGAACTGCCATTCAACTAGGAATTAAGTCGGTTGAAGTTGAAATAAAAGGGTTAGGTTATGGAAAGGAATCGTCGCTACGTGGTTTACGACTGGGAGGTCTTATCATTACCAAAATTAGAGATGTAACCCCAACTCCACATAATGGATGCCGACCCCCTAAAAAACGCCGTGTTTAAATATCATCATAAAGTTATTCATTTTCAATTACTTGACAATACATAGTGTCCAGGTTACAGGTCCGCTTTCACCTTTTTCTGATGCTAATGTAGGAGGCCCTCGCTAGTATTTAATAGCGAGTCTATTACATCTGGGAAGATAACAACAAGTGCGAGTCCTTTTGAGCCTTATTATGAAAACTAGCCAAGTTCGTGGGTAAAGATACTTTCTTTCTATAAAAAACAACAATAACTAACTTTGGATCAATTTATTACAGGGATTTTATTTTTTAAGGATCGAATGGACTCGAAAGCGAACCCGGGGCTACTTTATTTGTCCTATAAAAGATTTCATAAACGCAATAAACGCGATAAGAGGCCGAAAAAAAAATATATATTTTTGCTGCGCTCTACTCTCTAGCAATTACATAGTAATTGTATTCCTCATAGAACTGAGTATGAAGCGCAACTCTCAGCCATACGACTTCGAAGAGTCTATCCCCTCTACTGGCTCCACCAGTCGAGATTGTTTAAATAAAACACATCTTTAAGCCTTCATTTATGTTCCAACCATATGAAATGGACATGACATCACCCCCCTTCTGGTTAGGTTAAATGGTTGGGTTGGCCTCATTTCGATTGATCAGCCCTTGAATGGTCATTGTTTTAATAGAAACAAAAATTGAATTGTTATGCTAGAAGGTGCAAAATTAGTGCGACCCGTTGGCCCACAAGCCTAAAAATACTTTTGAAAAAAATATATTTTTTTTTGGCCGGAACTTAGTATTCTAACTCTTGTTGGATGCAGGTGTAATCCCTGTCGCGCGGTAATGTCCCGCAAACTCTCGATCATTACATGGGAGTGGCAACCCCGGAATTCATAGCAGAATGGTCGCAGGAAGAAAACTGAGAGGAACACTTTCGTGAACGAGTTAAAGCTTCGGTGCCCGATCACCTTCGGTATGCTGAACCCTTACTGGGGGCTAGACCACAAGTCAATGAGGAACAGTATGATTAGCTTGATTTCTGATCATAGGCATTCTAGGAATACGGAAAAAGAGGCCAGGAAAGTAGTTGTTTCCACTACGTTCTACGTGCGTGTTCCACCTCCCGCAGTATTGCTCGTCTCTCAGGTTTTCGCAACAATCCGACTTGGGAACGGGGTAACTACCTTGAACTCCAAACAAATGATCGTAGGGTAGGCTAGCTAGGCCACATGTTCATTGGTAGCAGGATTCTCCAAAAAGCGAAAGCGCAGTGGTAAATTATCGTGATATGCCCACTTGGAGACTCATAACTTTAAAAAAAACTGGGCGCTCCACACCTTTAAGTCAGAGGGTGCAGCAAAAAAAAATATATTTTTTTTTACCTGCGGCCTGGACACGCTGTGCCCCGGCCAAAGGCCGAAGGGTCTGTGTTCAGATCACAATCCAGGATCTATAAGACTTCGTGGCAGAATAACCATGGAAAGAAAAATACCGGCACTCCAAAAAGGGCTAACGGCTGGAGTACAAGCCAGATTGATAGCTGTGCGGTATGTCGAACAAGGGCAGGCTGCAGGCAGGGTGAATCATATTACTTCCAAAAAGAGCGGAGGGCATAGCAGGACACTTATGCAAACTTTCAATTGCTGCATAAAATTTTTATTCTACATGGTTGAAACTCGCGAAGATACAAACATTATGAGAAGAGCCGTATGAGGCCGTAGGCTCACGTACGGTTCGGAAGCCGAGCTGCATCAGCAATAGAGTGGCTTAGGTTAACATTGGAGCAGGAGCAGCTACCATTGCTTTAGCGGGAGCTGCTGTAGGTATTGGAAACGTATTTAGTGTGCGTCTCGTCAGAGCGCGTTTGGATCAGCGAAGGTTAATAAATTATCGCATGGGCGGTCCCCTAACCCATAGCGGAAACGGACCGTAGGGAACCATAGCATGGGGTCCAGTCAAGTTTCGTTGCACGGTTATCACGAGTGCGTCAGGGTCGAGCGTTACCCCTGGCCCGGAAGGCTCCAAGGCCCAACTAAATTCTTGGTGCGAACAACCCTCCGGGGGAAACTGCAAGGAGCATGAAAAGACGCTCAATAACCTAAACCACGAGCAAACACCCAAACATGAAAGCGAGAGATCACCCCAATGGACCCCGGCTAAAACCGTACGGTACATGCCAGTCAAGGGACCGAAGTATGAACGAAAAAGAAATGGGTGACAGATCAGCCATAAGTACTCCGAAGGATACACTGGACAAAGCAAGTCGCGTATACGACAATGCCCGTAACGTGAAAGACTTTAAGGGAAGGGCTGTAGATGGTAATGCGCTACCCCTTACAGATGCGGCGTGTCCGCATCTGTGAGAGATAGTAAGAATCAGCGAAAGCAACTACTAGGACTAACGCCACTAAAAGGCAGAGCGGACCGGTGGCGCCTCCTGCGCTCCAACTTTAGCCAGATAGCATAGCCTACGGTCGGCCGAGGCTGCTTTCTACAAATTTGGTTCGGACCTGCGGATTACGGAAAAAAAGGCAGAAAGTAGCGTCACTATACTACCTACTTCTCTGAAAACTCTAGGAAAGTTCTACATAAAACAAAAGCCCCGCTTTAGTTAGCTACACTCAGGGAACCTTATAATAGAGTGAAGCGTGGATAGGGTCAGGCGGCTTACTCACAATACAAGGATTAATGCGACTTATGCGGTAGCACAAACCAGCTTAAACTACATCACTTGAGACCTTATGTTGAGGGAGGCCGAAGGCTCTTGTTAAGGCAGCCATAGCCAAATCTAGAAAATAGATCACACTATGTCGCAAATGCCATAGTTATGAGGTGCACAAGGATAAAAAAGGGAATCGCGTAGTAGCCGCGCGTCCCCGTGCAAATAGGACTAGTAGCGCTTATACGGCAAGAAGCCGCAAAAGCTGAAAAGAATTGCCATGGACGAGCCACATGCGGGGAAACTTGCACGTGTGGTTCTGACCGGGGGGAGAGAAAAAAAGCACCCTATCGGAATTCTTCGATGTGCGGAGCTTCGCATCTGAAACCCGATGACGCTTTGCGTTCTGCCGGGGCCTTGGGCAGTAATCCAACTCCCGCCAACTCATGAGGAGCTGGCGATGCCGCGGAGTCAGGGAAGTAGCCTGTTTAAGTGTAGGTGAACGAATCTCGACAATAGCTGCTCTTATAAACTAGGAGGATTATTCTTATCACAGGTTGCCACCCTTACTTAAGTATACTGAGAATCGACAGTGAAAGGGAGCCCCTAGGGGGGGATGAACGACCTGTGGTCGCCGACTCATGTCGGTCAGGCTTAGAAAGCACTGAACAGGTTGGGCGGGTTGACAAGGATGACAGCTACAAGAATGGTAATCCTGGTGACAGAAATATACATTCGGGGATGAATAGAAAACCTCCCACAGAAAAGGCCGCAGGTCTATATTTTTTCTTCAGCGAGGAATGTAGTTCTGGCTTTTTACCAGGAAAAAAGCGAAAAAAAATACTTTTTTTGTGCTGCTTGCCTGGCGAAATTATCTAATCCTACGCGTGGACCTAATGGGAAGTATGAAAACTTGATGGAGATAATATCGGACTTGAACGTACTGATAGCAGCTTAAAATAAGCTGAAATCGAACTCGAATAATATAACGTCCGGGGATGGAACTCGACAATGAAAACACTAAAAGGTATTGGCCTAGAATTGTTTCAGAAAGCCCAAAAGAGCCTTACAAGGGGATCTTATGTGTTTTAACCGTAAAAAATCTAAATTTTTTTCTTTTCCTTCTCCGCTGCGCGTTAGAGAATGCATAGGGAACCCAAAGATCAGATTGTACTGAAGGCAATGCATATTACTCTTGATAAACTATATAGGCCGCTCTTTTGCAATTCCTTAGATGCATTCCGTTCCGCATAAGGGTGCCACACGGCACTTAAGGAGATCGAAAAAAACTTGGATGGGAATCTCGTAGTTACTAAAATTTGACATTAGAAAGTGTTCTGACACGATCGACCGGCACTGCTTGGTCTTCATGCCTTCGGAAGAAATCCATGATTAACGGTTTATTGAGTGGATATTGAAGTTATTTTGGGCAAAGGCCATAGGTCGCAGGTATATTTTCTTTCTTGTGCCGACCAAGTAAGACCCCTGCCCGAAGCAGGAGTCCCACAAGGTAGTGTCATATCACCCAGACTCCACAATATTTATCTGAACAAGTTAGCGCTGAAAGATCCAACGTTACTCCAAACCTCCCAAACCGAGTGTAAACGAACCCAGAGTACAAAAAAGCTATCGCTATATCGAAAGCAGAGAGACAAGCTCATTGCGGAAACAAAGCAATGCTATCGGGACTAAAAGCCTATGAAGCTGAAAAAGAGACGCAGCAAATATATATATGCTGCGCCCTTGCTCTCGCTCTATCCCCTGTGCTACATTTGCTAAGCTTACAAGAGTCTTCAGGGCGCAAATACTTTACAAAGAAAAGATCAAGGAATCACGTAAGATATGAAGAAAGAGGAGCCGTATGATGGGCAACTATCACGTACGGTTCTATCAGGGGGGGGGAGGAAGTCGCATATTATGGGTACTTTCTGATTGCTCAAAGGGCGATATGAAAATGACCACCCCCTATCCAACCTCATTCTGTTGCGCGAAATCCATCATTGGCTAAGCAATTATTTGGTTATGCCATTTTAGGTTTCGCTTTAACAGAAGCTATTGCTTTGTTTGCCTTAATGATGGCGTTTTTAATATTATTTGTCTTTCAATTTTTTGGTGCTGGGATTTTTGGGGAAAAAACATATATTTTTGCTGCACCCTATTCGCAAAGCGAATAGGGCTGCGCCCAAAAAATCTAGATCTTTTATTTCCTAAAATGGGCACCTTAGGGCCGAACGATTCGTACGTTCGAGCCCTTCACCACTTGCCACCAGAAGCATATACGTAAGAGAACTGATAAATAAAAATGGGGCGGGTTTAACCGTTGCAACTGCTTCGGGAGTAGATCCCCAAAGGCTCATTGAATAGGAGGGGAAGCAGGCAAAAATCTATATTTTTTTTTATTTTCTAGCTGCCTTATTTTTTGGCATAAATAATCTTTGATAATGAATAGCTTTGCGTGCTTTTTAATCGACGATGGGGCCGGAGGCCCGGGTTAAAGAGAAAGGGGCGCCGAGAATAAACCGCAAAAAGAGAATAAGACCGAAGGTCATAGGCTGCGGGTCTATATTCGTTCTTTCTCTGCTGCGCGCCTGTGGCCTTCGGTTTTTGTCCACTTATCAAATGCTTCCGCGTGGTTCTACGCCACTAACCATGTATTTTATTCTTCTAAGTTGAGAAGTAAGCAAAATATATATATATATATTTTTTGCTTACTTCCCAGCTCTCCTAGGCT